TTCCTAGCGGAGCGGACGTACAGCTTTGCTACATCAACTCTATTTTGGGGTGATTTTTCAAGTTGAAGGAGTTTATCAGTAGCTTCCGAAGGATCGAGCCCATCAATTTTCCATCAACAGGTGAAAACAAGGAGGAAGAGGTACACACAAATGAACTGGATTACTAGCTAAATGCTAAATCTGTACGAACTGCCGATTTCGTCGGAATCTACCCGTAATAGAAAGAAAATTCGTGGAAAATTTGCGTGGAAATGAAAATAGGAAAATGTAGATGAGTAGATATGAAATAAAGAAGGGATCTACTAAATCCCGCGACTTGTCTCTGTTTTACTCGTACGCTACTGGTCAAACAATCGCTGAAAATTTAGGTACGGCAAGAGCAATTTGTTGATGCAACTACCAATGCAGGGAATTTCTCGTATTCCCGCGCGCTCGCAGGACACTGCGAGAAACAATTGCGATGTCGTTGAATCACTAGCAATGACTAAATTGTTTTTCAAACGAATCACACTCCTTCGTATACATCAGGAGTCCATTGATGGAACGGGACGAGAGAGGGTTTGGACGCCGTCCCAGCTGTGATAGACGCAATAGAGGTACAAATTACAGTGAGATACTGACTTAACGGGAGTCCATCGGCTGTTTTATCAAGCTGTAGCTGTCCGCCGGAAATTCCATACAACAAAGAAAAACCATATAGCAGAAAAGACGAACTTGCTCCGCCCATCAGTAAAAATTTCGTAGTTGCTTCATTCGATCTTATATCCTTTTTGGTATGTCCAGACGAGAAGCAAGAAGATAGACTTGAGAATTCCAACGCCACATAGAGGGTGACCAAATCATTTGCCCAACATAGAACCATTCCACCCGAACCTGCAGTTAATGCAAGGAACGAAAATTCTGCCGAAGCCGTTTTTGAACATCGTATGTAATCAACTGGCAACAGAACAGATAATAGCGAACAAATCAACAGAGAAAATCTAAATATATAGCTAAAATTGCTGATCCGATAATTTTCGAAAGCGATGGGAACGGAGTGGATCCCCCATTGGCATAGTGAAACAACCACGCTAATTAACATAGATATTAGTGAAATTCTGTGAAGCGAAATTGTATTTCTCCCCCTATTTGATAAATCGACCACAATAACTGTAATTAAACCGATAATCAAAATACGTTCCGGCAAAATTGGCAGATTACCCAGTAGAAGAAAGAAATCTGAGAAGAAGGAATTAGTGTAATTCGTAATAGGAATCGGGATAATATTTGGGAGTGGGTAACTTTCTGCCACACCGATTTCGAAACGAAATTAGCAAGTGAAGTACTTTCGTATCTATGTGACTGTATAAATCGAAATGGCGGGGTATTCCTATTTTTTCCTCATCAAATCAATTTGATAGCGATTTTTATTAAATTGAATTGAAAGGAGGAAAAAGCAAACTTCAAACAAATTTATTAGACTTGTATTTTTGATGCAGTAAATGTTGACGAAACAGATGGAATTAGGCTTAAATGCCAAATTCTTTGATCCGTTTTGGAGGAGTTGAGCTTGTTAGACGTAGGGACCATCTTTGGTAGTTCTAGGTCAAACCTGCGTCGCGAGAGACGTATTGTGCTTCTATGTTTACCCGCCGACGTACTATCGCATGGTAGTCGTGATATATATCTCGATCTACGCAATCCATCTCGATTTATTGAGGCGCTGTGGTACGAGGAAAAAGTATTCCAAATTTTTACAAACCTGTTCAAAATCTCATCATCTGTTAATACAGTCCGGGCTAATTTACTAACTGGATGTCCAGTACTATCGCAGAACTTCTCTTTTTCCAAGAGTTTAACTAGTAGCGAAATTGGAATCCTGGGATGAATTCCCTCTCCACCCAAAAGACTGCCGCAAGAATCCATTGTGGTTTCGACCTGGACGTTTCCCGAGACTGGCTGAATAGCTGAGATGTAACCCAAGAATAAGACGCAGCTGGCGGATAACAAATTGATACGTATTTGGGTAAATTCAATTGAATAATGAAAATGAGATCTGAGAAATATCGAGAGGTAATAAATCCATTTTTTTGCGAAATATTGAGTTCCACGAAAAGCTATGAGATTTTTGTTTCTACATCTTCCAAGGTGGATGCACAAACTTCGAGTGAGACAGCGGTCGCCGCTTATCGCGTCTGATCGAGAATTATATTCAGAAACACGTATCTTCTTTCTGGTCATGTTATTCCGATCGGGAGATACGAAATATCTCGGGTTTGACTCATGCATTCGTTTCCATAAAACTAGCAATATCAAATCGATTTCGTAAGTGTAAAAATTGCGGAGTAGCATGTCAATACTTCTGGGTTCTCTTTGTTTCCAAGACCGAATCTGAATAGATTTTCCACACAAAGTTTTGTACGTGTGAAAAACTACCCTTAATATATGTGGAAATGTCACATCCCTAATTCGTCGGCGAAACAAGCGAACCGGAGTTTCTAGATGAAGATTCTGTGACATCTCTATCTCTAAAACGTGGCTAGATTTTGGTAATCTATCTTCCAGAAATAAAAATATTGAATGGATAGACTGTGAAATTTTCGAGTTGTTATTTGTTTCAGCAGCTAACCGACACGAAAGAGGTATCCCCAAAACTAGACATATTGTTTGTAGAAGTACATGGAGATATAAATCTATGTCAAGTCGACTGCTTCATTTTCAAACAAATTCTGAATAAAAAATCTCTGAATAATCTTGGTGACGCACACTATCAATTGAACGCTTTGTTGCTGCTGCACTACACGCCCCGAATACCAAACCGATGTCTCGTCTATCTAAACAACGCCTACAAGCGACTGAATAGAAATTATCTCTGAGTAGGAGGAGAAGTAGATATGGGAAACAATCTCGATTAGCGCTAAGCCCTTCGCTTTTCTGTAATACATCAAATTTAGGAAGGGATCCAGAAGTTGTCTTCGTCACAGTAACTCCCAGGCATTACTTTTCATAATGAATTTTATTCAAAAGAATCAATGTATTAGTAATTATATTATCATTGTATGAATAAAATGAGAAGAAAAAGCTGTGAATGTTTAACCACCGTGGTCGAAAGAGCTGAATCACCTGTTTCATCGGACAACGTGAAACCCGAATTAGTAAATACTTGCTAATGTAGCAAATACTTACTAATTTGGGTTTTGTCGAGGAAGCATCGACCCAAGTAAAACATTTCCCGACTTGATCCTCGATAAAGTACCGAGCTGCAATCATCTTTTGGGAAGAATCGTGGGGAGTTGGATCAAATTTGTGGCGTGAAATCGGCGGTCAACCCCTAACCCAACACTGGGTCGGATGTAAAAGTTTGTCCCGGTAGTAATCATGTCATTGGCTTGAACTACCTGCGTCTTCCCTTCCTCTTCCAATTTTTCATCACATCCGTGAAGATATGTCCGATATCACTTCTTTCGAAGGAGGTTTTGATGGAAAACCAGTAGTCTCTCCGAAATATTCTACTTCTTAAGGGAATGCCAAATACGGCATAGATGTGGAGTATAAGTAGAAGAGAGGGGTAATACAAAAGCACCTGAAAGGAGCTGTAAGCTGGGCCCATTAGATTCTCCTAAAATTTGATTTTTGATTAGAGGTTGATTCCGACTTGTTCAGGCACCTTCGCCCGTTTCGAAATATCACGAACAGTTTCTGTTGATTGCGCTCCCTCTTTGAGGAGAGCAGTAATAGCGGAAAGATCCAACTGGGTTTGCTCTTTGCGGGGGTTGTAAAAACCAACCTCCCTAATAGCTTCCCCTTCCCGCCGAGATTGGGTGTCGATTGCAATTATTCGGTAAGTAACCTATCGGGATAGGTGGGTGCACGCGGGGTGAAACCCCCCCCCCGCAAAGCCGTATGTGAAACGTTGAATTCGTACAGCTTAGAGCACAACTTCGATTGAATAGGTAACTGTTCTATCCAATTGTAGAAAAATACTTCTAACTCATATGTGTCATTCTCCCATTTATTGAGTTATCTCCTCACGAATTATCCCTTTGGGGAAAATATTACCACAAGATGAATAGGGAGACGGGGAGGTGAATGGGGGGACAAGCTTACCCCCCCCCCGCCTCTTCCCTCTTCATTTACCTACTAATAAGTTCAACTGGATATCGAAAATCCCCTCGTTCGCAGATCGATTTTGACAATCCTTAGGTTTAGGCCTAACCCCGAGGGTTTTCCAAGTTGAGAGTCGGTAGCGGCAGAACCCATCCTCATCGACCCCTAAGAAAAAAATTTGTCGAGTAAGTTTTTTTCTACATCTGATTGTAGACAAAATGAGACTCAATCGAAGTAAGGCAGTTGGGTCGTCTGAGCCCGGTAATACTAAGCCAACCCCACTGAAATTCAGTTTTCAGTCCCCGGTAAGACAAGGTAACGGACTGATGAGGCTTCGCCGCGCTATTTCGTGGAAATAACCATAGATAGAACTTCTCTCTGAAAATAGAAATAGATTCAAATAGATAGATTTTCTTCAAGTTTCATTGGGTAATGGGTTTTAACGAATGTCGAAGCAGAAACGTCCTACCCCCTGAGTAGAACCGGCGGATACTAGACTCCACGAATACGATCTCGATGTTCGAGTCACACGTCGCTTCTTACCATGTCGCTTCAAGCGGGGTTTTACCGTAATATCTAAAAACCGAGAATTAGTTTTTTGCTAAATACTTACTGCTCCAAAACCTTCGATTGATATTTCCGGTACGAACTTTCCGACGCATTCCCAAAATTAAGTTAAATAGACTAGAACTTATGCCGAATGATTACCTGTACAGCTTATCGAATTAAGAGCTTGATTTTTCTTTAGCCGCATACGTCACGTCAATTGTAATTTCCGGAATATTGTTTCGCTTCGCGAAGACTTCGGTGTTTTTCTTGGTTCTCCCCCTTACGAAACCAGGAATTCTACTTGGTTCCGACTCAGCTTCGGGAGTCCAATTAATATCTCTTCTATCTGTTGATAGGGACTTGGTGCTTACCTCTTTGGTATCATGCCCCCCGAAAACATCCAGTGAATGATCTTCCATACCCAGATTAAACGAATTATAGATTAGATCGGCTATTTGATTGGTTCCTTCGTAACCTAAAAATGGTCGATATCCCAGAGGAAAATTCTGAATATGAACTGGTGAAGAAATGACCCCGCACGGAGTGTCAATACGTTTGCCAATATGACGCTCCATTTGAGTTCCAAATATGGCGGAGGGTTCAATACGAGCTGTCGTATCTCCAACCTCGGTATGGTCTTCCGTAACTATTACTTCATCACATAAACCCCGAACTTGCTCATTAAACCGTTCCGCATCATGCTTGCAATACGTGCCTGAGCAACTGACACGAATTCCCATTTCTTTAACGAGTATTTTAGTAATTGAGGCTGCATGAGTTGCGTCACCAAAAATTGCTGCTTCTTTTCCAGCCAAGTTTTGACAATCAATAGACCTTGAAAACCAAGCTGCTTGAGAAACAAATTTAGTTTGATTGTCAATATATAACTTGTAGTTAAGTCTTTTTTCTGACAGTGCGGAAGCCCACACATTCACAAGCTTTCCGATCTGTGTAATGGAGTCGGCTGTGTTTGAAATTCCCATGGGAGTTATAGATATGTAAGGCATTCCATACTCTTTTTCCGAAAAAGTTGCTGTCATCAAACCTACTTCGCGGTAAGGAACTGTATTAAACCAAGCTCTTGGCAAATCCTTCAAATATCTGAGAGACCCTCCCTCTGGGATTACTTGATTGACTGCAATTCCCGATTCTCCAGGTAGACGTTTCAATTCGCGACAGTCATGTTGATTATGGAAGCCTGAGGTAAAAATTCCTATAATATTTGCTGAAGGTCTGTTTGTCACGGATCGATCCGAGGTACTTTGTCTACGAGCCCTATCCAAATGAAATCGAGTTATTTGTTCCAAGGTTCTATCCGCCGCTTGAAGCTCGTTTACTCGGTGGTAATTAACATCCGCGGGAATTACATCGGACTCGGAAGACAAAGAAGCTCGATCCACAAAATTTTGTAGATCCTCCTGTAAAATACTGGAGGTACACGTAGGTGTTGAAACGATTAAGTCGGGGTGTTATTCCTCATCTTTTCGACTTATGTTATTTATAACCTTTTCTTGAGACCCACGTGCCAGTACGTGGCGGTCCGCTACACTAGCAGTTACTGGGGTAAAATCCCTCTCCCTCTCCGACGTGGAACGCATCACGTTGAAATAGTCATCTCCCAAAGGGGCATGCATTGTAGCATGTACGTTCCTGAAAGAACTGGCTACCCGTGAAGTACCTATGTGGGCGGGTCCAGCATACATCCAATAAGCTAATTTCATAATTTGATTTTGGTGTCATTTTGTTACTTCGCATCACAAAGGGATCTATTGCTATATGCGGCTTATCATCATAATATAAACTGGAAGATCCACCGGGAAGAACTATCATATCGAGTATGTCGAGGGAGGGGGTAGATATAGAATCGAAGCTAGAAATAAGTGAGATTTATGACTTCTCTAATTTCTAATATATGAGGATGCGGGAGATTTTTTTCTTTAGGAAAAAAAATCTGGGACGGAAGGATTCGAACCTCCGAGTGACGGGACCAAAACCCGCTGCCTTACCGCTTGGCCACGCCCCACAAACGATCGGTATGATGACTATCCCACACTTCGAGTTTCCTGTCAACCGGTTTTTTTAGTTATTCGCTCGGTTAGAAGGGAGCGGCAACGAAAAGAGATTGGAGTAGTTTGGAACTACTAGTACTTCGGAGAACTAACTGAGAAGGAATACTCAAGTAGAAACCCAGTCAGATATCATTTTGGTCCGGTAAGATTTTGATTCGGTGAATCCAAATTATTTGAATGGGGGAACATATAATAAAATATGCCTGACGGGTCAACCAATTGCGAGGTGATACATAACCATGTCGGGGGGAAATTACTTGCTACATCACCGGAGAATAAAGATGATAGCTTCGTATGACATCTATCTGGAAAATTCTATTCACCTCAGCGACGCTTCTTTTGCCAAATTACCCGAAGCTTATGCAATCTTCGATCCAATTGTGGATGTGATGCCGGTAATACCGGTGCTCTTCCTCCTCCTGGCCTTCGTTTGGCAAGCCGCAGTTAGTTTTCGATAATTAAGTACTAGGGGTTGCTCAATTCTAGAATGCCCCGCTCCTTACGGGGCGACGTAAAAAAGAGAAGCTGCCAAACAGTTGAGGTTGGAGAGGGAAAAATGGTGGGGGGGGATCGCTGCAACTCAAGGAAAGAACTAATTTTGGTAAATCGCAAACCTCTTACGTGGCATCCGCGGTTAGATATATCGGTACCGACGCATTCACTTCTACATCGAAAAATGGGATTGGATGCCCGCGGCTTACTCGAGATTGACAGAAATAAATTTTTTAGTGAATTGAATATTTATGCAACTTCTCCTTCCACCTATTGAAGTAATTAAGAAGAAAACGGAATACTGAATGGGATAAATATAATCCATTTGGTGAAATAACGTTTCGTGAAAGCCGGGTTCTTTCTCCAAATTAAATTGGGGGAAGAAGTCACATCCGTATGTCCAAACAAATATAAATGATAGAGATAAATAGATGTTCGAAACAAGACAAAGTTGTTCTGTCTCATTTTATCCCTAGTTCTAAAAAACATGGAGATGTTATCACGCTTACCCTCAAACTATTTGTCTATGCAGTAGTGATCTTTTTCGTCTCTCTCTTTGTTTTCGGATTTTTGTCAAACGATCCCGGACGAAACCCTGGCCGTAGGGATTAGATAAAAATCAATGTCTCAGTTACCTTGTTGAGATAAGTTTCCCAATCCACCAGTTTAACTAATTTACTAACAAGGGAGAGAGAGGGATTCGAACCCTCGGTACATATGACTTGTACAACGGATTAGCAATCCGACGCTTTAGACCCCTCGGCCATCTCTCCGAGCAACTAGGGATGTTTTTTCCCCAAATTCTAACACGAAGTTAGAATGTAAGTCTATACCTACAATCTACATCTACGGTACAGTTCACGGAAGGGGTGGCCTTGCCCGCGTGCGTATTACCTAATTTGATGGAGTCAAATTCCAGATCAATCCTGGGTAGAAATTCCTCTCTTCCGTCTCTTGCCGGCCCCCCCCCTCCTTCTACGATGTAACATAAGACAAATAGATTCGTAAACAAATTTATTGGGTACGGAGCGAAAATTTTGCCCAAAATGGATTCGATACTTCTTGGCCTAGACGAAACTGGCGAATTAGCCTCTGCTAACTAAACCAAATTGATTGCCGATGCGGTGCGATGGCGAATTTCGCAGTTAAGATGCTTGTTATGGAAGCGGAGCGAATTAATTTCACTTTATGAATTTGATGCCACCGGTTTCTACCACCTCCCCATCTTTTCGCGTAAGTGAGAAAGAAGATTAAATAGATATATTTGTCTAATTTTTTATAAAATTTCTTGATATCAAGATAGATTTCTGAAAAACGATAGGAGGAGGGATAATGAATCTAGAAATAATTGCGCAACTTGCTATTTTGGCATTGGTAGTTGCATCAGGACCTTTAGTAATTGCACTACTGGCAGCTCGAAGGGGTAATCTGTGACGTGGGCAGCGCACCCATTAAATGAATACCTATTTCCTATATAGATATATACATATATACGGAAACGAGGAATGGGTGGGGTAGGGGGGGGAGCTCCTCCTACAACCAGATGTAAGTACGTTTGGAACGCCCCACCAATGTACATGTAGCTCGTATAATAGAATTGCACCGTCGCGGGTATAGTTTAGTGGTAAAAGTGTGATTCGTTTCATATTGATTTCAATAGTTAAAGGATCTTTCAAACTGAATCTCAACTAAATCAAAAAGCTTTACTTTTACAGAAGTACATCTATTTCTCCTTACCAGTTATTGATAGTGGTATGGGAGAAGAATGCGCCATTTCTGTTACTCTTGTACTTCGGAAGTCGTACCGGTTAGTGACGAAGCAGAATTATTTTGGTATGCAAAAAACTTGGGATGATTTCGCAATATGGAGAGAATGAAAAAAGAAGATAAGAATCTATGGGTAGAAATCTAAAATATTTGTTTCATCGTCACTGAACCTTGGAAAAAAATTCAAGCTTGAAAGTTATAAATAGATTGATCTTGGTTTATCAGGATTATCATGCATTTTTTTGATTAAGCGATAACAATTGCTTCCGAGACTCGGTGAAAAATATTTACCTAAGGATTTTTGGGAGTGGAAATAGAGAACGAAGTAAATGAAGGAAAAAAAGTAATTGATAAAACTAATTTTTTTTTTTCAAGGGATCATCTAGGAAGTATATCCATGCTGTACGACCAAAACGTAAGCAAGACTGACATAGATTTTATGGATACCACCTACTCCGAGTGGGGCGGTTCCCTACTATCCGGACGGTGGTGTAAAAGGAGGGGAAAAAAAAGCCCCCAGATATTCCAATATGGAGGAAGCCTCGATCCTCGCAGAAGTCATTTCGATATGTGCTCCCTTGAGGCGAAAGAGACAACCCGCTCGTCTTCTGGTTGTTTTGTTTAACTAGGTTGGTGTATGTAGACGACTTCTATCCCAGTTTCGTACTACTTATGCTTCCTCCCCATAAAGGAGCCGAATGGGCGGAAACTACCACGTTCGGTTCTGGATTAGCGACGTCATAACCTTTTGTTGTCGTCGACTATAACCTTTAGCCTTCCAAGCTACTGATGCGGGTTCGATTCCCGCTACCCGCTGGTGACGCTGAGAATCCCGGAGCCCTAGTCGAATTAACCCCCCCCCCACCCATGGGTCGCGTCGTGAACAAACTGAAGCTATCGTTTGTTCACGATTTGGGAGCTAATCCGTCGGCATATTCGTCACCAACCGAGAAGAAGAAGGAACAGACGTCCATCGTCTAATGGATAGGACAGAGGTCTTCTAAACCTTAGGTATAGGTTCAAATCCTATTGGGCGTAATTCCGTGTCTGAGTTGATTATGTCGGCGTAGATGAAGTGGAAGTGGTCGGATAATGCTTGGGGATCATTCCCCTCCCCGGGTGCAATCTGCAACCTCATCACTTATTTCTCTTGCAACAGAAAAATTTCTGTTGACTCCTTAATTGCCTCCTTCGAAAGTGTTTCCGCTTGTTCTGTAGACACTTTTGTAGAACGAGTAATTTCACCAAATTGAGGTTTATTGGTTATTACGTATTCGCGCAGCTGAACCAAGAATCGCTTGACTTGTTCAACTTCTGGTACATCCAAATATCCGTTGACTCCGGTGTAAGTGGTGGCCACCTGTTCCTCTACCGATAATGGGGCTGACTGAGACTGTTTAAGCAGCTCACGCAATCGCTGGCCCCTAGCTAGCTGATTCTGAGTGGTCTTATCAAGGTCGGAAGCGAATTGTGCGGAAGCCTCCAGTTCTGCGAATTGTGCTAATTCCGATTTCAATTTGCCAGCCACCTGTTTCATAGCTTTTATTTGAGCTGCGGAGCCCACTCTGGATACAGAAATCCCCACATTTATCGCTGGTCGAATCCCAGCGTTAAATAGATCTGCTGATGGAAAGATTTAGCCATCGGTGATGGAAATAACATTGGTGGGGATGTAAGCTGAGACATCCCCCGCTTGCGTCTCGACGATAGGTGAAGCCGTCATGCTACCTTCCCCTAACTGGAGACTTAACTTAGCTGCTCTCTCTAAGAGACGAGAGTGTGGATGAAAAACATCTCCCGGATATGCTTCTCGCCCAGGTGGTCTCCTTAATGGCAAAGACATTTGTCGGTAAGCTTGGGCTTGTTTGGAAAGATCGTCGTAAATAATCGGGGTATGCTGCTTGCGATACATGAAGTATTCGGCTAAAGCCGCTCCCGTATAAGGAGCAAGATATTGCAGAGTGGCTGGAGAATTCGCGGTCTCCGATACCACGATCGTATATTCCATGGCGCCGCGATCTTGAAAGGTATCCACTACCTGAGCCACAGAAGAAGCTTTTTGACCAATGGCTACGTAGACACATATAACATTTTGACCTTTCTGATTCAAAATTGTATCTGTAGCTACTGCTGTTTTACCAGTCTGTCTATCGCCAATAGTTAACTCTCGTTGACCGCGACCTATAGGAATCGTGGAGTCAATAGCAGTAAGACCTGTTTGTAAAGGTTCGTATACGGAACGTCTCGAAATAATCCCTGGAGCGGGGGATTCGATCGATCTAAACTCAGAGGCTGGGATTTGACCTTTCCCATCGATAGGTTGGGCCAAGGCATTTACAACACGACCCAAAAACGAGTCACTGACTGGTATTTGGGCAATCTTTCCTGTCGCTCTTACGGAACTTCCCTCTTGTATGGTCAAACCATCGCCCGTCGGTACAGCCCCAACATTATCAGATTCCGGATTCGGAGCGATCCCTACTGTACCATCTTCAGATTCCACCGATTCGCCAGCCATTACTTTGTTGAGTCCATGAATACGGGCAATCCCATCTCCGACTTAAGGTACGGTACCAATGTTAACAACTTCTACTTCTGGGACATACCCTTCAATTTGCTTGCGAATAATGCTGCTAATTTCGTCGGGTCGAATGTTTATAACCATGTTTGCCGAAGAAATATTACTGGAAGGGGGAGAAGTAGAAATAGAACCCGTTTTACAATGAGATGGTAGTGAAATTGGAACTAATTGGATTTGTTTTTCATGGATCTGAACAAGCCGATGTGATAATCAATCATTCGCAGATGCAGTTGATTATCCAGGCGACTATTTAGACTTTCTAGAGCCCTCTCGGACGCTAGTCGAGAAACTTGCTGTCGAACCTGCTCGATAGCGCGTTGCTTCTCGAAACGAATCGCATAATTCTTACTATCTTCCAATCCTTTTAAATCTTCGTCGGCTGCATCAACGAGATCCCGCTGCTCCCTGTCCATCTGCGTAAGTCCATTGATTCGAATCTCATCCGCTTTAACTTTTGCTTGCTGCAGGCGAATACGAGCCTTCTGAAGTTTTTTAGTAGCTTCTTTGTGACGCTCTTCCGCATCCCGAATTGTATTCAAAATTGTTCTTTCACGATTATCCAAGAAATTGATCAATGAAAGTGGATTACAGATCTCTGATTCTCGGAGACCCATAATCTCTTCCCAAACCGAACGTGGATTTTTTGATCCATTCGGCTTTCCTGCCCGTTTCGTTTCTACCAGTAAATCGGTAGAATCCAACAGATAATGCTTTCACACGCGGGCTCGCCTCCTTCTCCTCTATCAACTAATAAGATTCATCTCGAATAGGCTTGAATTGAGTAATCAATATTTGAAAGGGAAAAAAAAAATTGGGGGCTCTCCCAGATAATTGGTAATTATTTGAGAGCCGCTTTTTCCGAGTAGTATTCATCTTGTATGGGTTGTCTATTCAGCAAATTGAAGAAGATTGAGCTAAATCAACTTCGATATCTATCTATATATCTACCTATATTAGGTATTTATCTCGAAAAATGGTACAAATCGAAGTATTCTTGATATGAGCGTCATATACCGAATGATGCGTTTCCAGTCGCGATTTGGCTTACGCGGTAGGGGAAAGAAAACCCTAATTTTGCTAAGACTTTAAGCAATTTGGCTTTAACCATATTGACGACAGTCCCGAGAATCGGTCAATGGAAGTGAAAGTTTCATCGATTACACGGAATGCTCCGGTTCTTGCATAACATTTATTTACAGGGAATTCGTCGGGGTTTTGCATTTTCGGGTGCAACTGGAGAAAACAGTTATCCCACTCGGATATACGACTCGCACACACCCCCTTTCCATAGTAAAACAATATACCTAGCACTAAAATTAAGTTAATTAAGTTTATCTCCAAGATATTGGTATTTAAGCCAATACTTGCGGCAAGAGTCCAATCACTTGAGGGAGCAACGATCTCACTTACACTTCTCGTAATCCTTTCCCTCCTGGAAGGTTTTGCAAGATTTAAACAACTTCTGGTCCGGCCTGGGGGGGGGGTGACAAATTCCGAATTCCGAAGAATCAAAATAAAATCGGGATGGGGACAAGATTTTCCGAGTCATTAATTTTGGCGACTTATATTGGTTTACCCGATTCGTCAAAACTTTCTAGTTTGGTGGAGAGAGGGGGAGTTACAACTAAACGCGGCAGGTACTCGGTTGGGTAGGCGGAGCAGCAACTTCCTACCAAGCCCCTCCCTCCCTCCCTCCCTCCCGGCTCACCACTGACTCGAAAACAGTTTAGGGAAGGGAAGGGGGGGGGGGTGCACCAGGCTACTTCCTGTTACAAACAGGTTAAACAAATGGATTGGCAAATAACGGAGCTGGAGCTGCAACTGATCCGTAAATTGTCAAAGCTTCCATGAAAGCTAAACTCAACGATGAAGTACCTCGTATCTTGCCTTCTGCTTCTGGCTGTCTCGCGATACCCTCGACTGCCTGACCCGCAGCAGTCCCCTGGCCGACACCCGGGCCAATTGAGGCGAGGCCTACAGCTAACCCGGCGGCAGTAGCAGAAGCAGCAGAAATCAATGGGTTCGTATTAGTCTCCTCTTAATTTATTTACGTCAGTCAATATTGTTTCGCTGGGTACTAACTAGACTCGGCACAACGAAGACTTTCTAGTGAACGCTAATCGGGAAATCAATTCTACATGAATCTGATCAAAACTAGTAATATGGTATAACATAATACCCGTATACTTAATGTTGAATCCGGGGAAATAATGAAGTATGAAAAGGACGCATCTACTTTCTACGTCGATCGGTGCTACCTCCCGCCTAATTTAATAAAATTGGATCGAAGAAATTTGAGTATTTGGCAATACTAATTATTATCTACCGAAACATGTCTATCCCAATTTTAATGCAAGTAATATCTAATCGCTTCATTTGACATACTGTGACATGGATCCAACTGAGATCTAAACCGGTTCAAATGGGAAACGCAAAAACGACATAAATTGCTTTTCAAATACCTTGTGTATTCCTTTTCAATAATCTGAGCTTGGCGGTGAAAATCAATACTTATTCCCTATTCAAAACTTTAAATGGCTCAAACTCAATTTGGAGGCCATGCGGGAGTTCTAGTTATTAACCCCTCCTCCCGCTCGTCTTTCTCATCGCTATCCGGGGGGGAGGAGGAGACAACACGGATCTTGTACTGTTGTAGCATGATACCACGGAAACGATTTTTTTCCACTACAGCGACCCAATGAATGGTTCTCAAAAAAAGTATTTCGTGGTTACTATATTCTTTTGGAATGACTCAATCCAACCAAATTAATGATGACCCTCCGTGGATTCCCCAATGTGAGCTGCAGCCGGAGTGGCGAAAATCAAAGCCTGTATGGCACTTGTAAATAATCCTGAAGGCGTCATGGGTACAGGAACAATTGAAGGTACTAGGGAGACGGGAACAGCTACTACCAACTCGTCAGCCGAAATATTTCCAAACAGTCGAAAACTAAGTGATGGGGGTTTGGTAGAATCTTCCGAAATATTAATAGGTGGTAGTACCGGAGTTGGCTGGATATACTTGCCAAAATAACCAAAACCTCTCTTGCGTAAACCTGCATAGGAATGTGCTACTGATGTAAGCGAGGCTGACGCAACGGTAGTGTTGATGTCGTTGGTAGGTGCAGCCAACTCCCCATGAGGTAACTGAACGATTCGCCAAGGAAACGGAGCACCAGACCGGTTGGAAACAAAAATGGATGGAAACATCGTTCCAATAAATGGAACCCGGGGACGGTATTCCTCTTCCCCCATCTGGGTCCTAGTTAAATCCCTAATAGATTCAAGAACATATTCGATGAAATTCTGGCTGCCAGTCGGTATGACTTGCAGATTCCTGGTGGCTACAATAGGTAGAGCCAGCAACAAGGCGATAACAACCCAGGAAGTTACGAGAACCTGCGCATGAACTTGGAAATCTCCTATTTGCCAATAGGAGTGTTAGCCTACTTCTACAGTCGATACTTGATACAGATAATCAATCTCATAAATTCGGAGTTGCTCGATGTGCGTAATACCCCCCTCTCAACAGATAAATTTATCTAAAATATTTAAGGTGATCGCTACAAATTCTTTATTCCAAAGTAGCAGAAGCAAGTTACTTCTTGGTGGAATTAGGCGATATCCCCAATTGTGGAATTATGTTATAAATCCCTTTTCGTTACGAGTCGTCGAGGCAATTCTCAGCCCCGCCACCCGTTAATTTACCTCGGAGAACTTTGAGTTCGAACGACCTTCACAAATGGCTAATGTCGGTTTGTCCAATATCCATCGGATTGAAGGTCGCGCGTCGTCATTGCCGGGGATTGGGATATCTACAAGATCCGGATCGCAATCTGTATCGACAACGCAAATTGTGGGAATACCTGGAGTAATACATTCCTTAGGGGCGATAGATTATTCGTGTTGATCAGTAATTGTCGCAATATCGGGTAAATCTGACATATATCGAATTCCGCCTAGACACTTTTTTAGTTTAAACAGTTACCCCCTCAAAATCGCCGCCTCTTTCTTCGGAAGTCAGTCGAACCCTCCTGTATCTTCTCCGTTTTGTAAGTATTGAAACCTACGAAGACGCATTTCTGTGGTGAACCAATTTGTTGACGTACCGCCTAACCATTTTTCATTTACATAATGACATTGAGATCTCGTTGCGGCTGATGCTATCAAATCAGCTACTTGATGTTTCGTACCAACCGTTAGGAATTCCTTTCCCTCCGCTGCTGCATCAAATACCGAATCACAGGCTTCAGATGAAAGACGAGCAGTCTGAGTTAGATCGAGGATATGAACACCCTTCCGTTCTGTAGATATATAAGGTGACATCCTGGGATTCCATTTCTGGGTTTGGTGACCGAAGTGGATCCCCGCTGCCATCATTCCTTCCAACCCAATATTCCGATTTTTATGTTGCATCTTCCCCTCAGGTATAGAAAGCTGTAAATTTGTTTCATTTTAACTAAATTTGATAAATTATTACAATCTGGTGATCAATTTTGCGGGTTGAAACGTGCAAAAATTTCATTTAGTATTGGGTAACCCCTTATCTTATCTTATCTTATCTCAAGATTAAGATAAGGGAGGGATCGGCTCAATCCCTTATGAATGAATAGATTAGGGTCGATATTTCGCTTCTCGCGGTAACCACGTAGATCATATTTTGTCCGCCAATTTGGGTTCTTGCTATTGCTATCTACTGCCGAATGAAATCTTTTTCGTTTATTCACTTCTAGTTGGCAAACAATTTCTGGACTACCTGTTCCGACGGGGACGACGTCACCAAGAATAACGTTTTCTTTCAATCCTTTTAACCGATCAATTCGACCGCGGGGAGCAGCTTTGGCCAATACTCGCGTAGTTTCTTGAAGACTCGCCTCTGATGAAAAACTAGTAGTATTAAGAGATGCCTTTGTCATTCCCAGTATAATAGGTTCATAGAAAATCGGTCTCTTTGATACGCGATTCATCCGTTCCGCCTGTGACAACTCGACAAGCTCCCCGGGAAGGAAGACGCTGGTTATTCCGTCTTCCGACGCTACAACCCTCGATGTCAGTTGCCAAATAATAATTTCTAGATGTTTGTCGGATATTTGTACCCCTTGAGATTCGTAAACTTCTCGAATTTCGTTAATTAGAATCAGTTGGCGGCGTTCCATACTTGTTCCGGCACTTAGAAAGTGGCTCCAGAGGTTCCCAATTAATCTCGTAATACCCCGATTCCATCTCCCAAAAAGATCTTCGATTCTTGCTGGGATAGAAGCGATGGAACGAGATTCCAGCAGCTGCTCAACCTTCGGAAGACCCTGAGTAATGTCTCCAGATTTCAATCTATCATATGGTAACGTTATTGACGTATCTCCCTCCCCAATGATGTCTCCAGATATCTTGTGGGGAGTTGCTCCCCGGGTCGCCAGCAGGGTCCTACCAGTTCTGACTAGTAAGTAATCTCGGTGAATGGCTACGACCTGACCAGACTGCAGAAATAAATTACCTCCACAGAAATATCGACTTTCGTTGATTAATAGTCCCAGATTAATTAATAAGATTCCCCGACTGAGAATTTTCGGTGTCGGACGAATTGGCTTTTCCAATAAAAATCTATTGGAAAAAGTATTTGTAGCACATTTCAATGTCAATTTGGTTTCATCAATTAGATACCGATGTCGGTGGTCCGGCGTATCTGTTGGATATGTATCTGTCGAATAATCGATAAAATAATTTCTGGAGGGGGAAGCTTTGCCACTCAGTGGCAAACGGGAGGTAGCCGAAAAAAGGGAAGTTGCGTATGAAGTCCCCGATAAACCTACCTCTTCAAAATTTAATTGACAACAAGTGAAACTCGATCTTTCAAATTTAACTGACCTCTCCTTAATATTTAGATTCGGATACTTTTCCGAGAAAGATTCATATTCGGAACTAAATGAAACGTTTTTCGGACTCCCGTACGAGCCGCCTATACCCGATTCTGATCGGGGGAAGTATTTTCCAACTCTTTTCTTGTAGCTATTACTGCCTGAATCAGCGAAGGAATTGGTGCGATAAAAGTCAAACGGTGACAAAGTTAAGAAAGATATACCACGTTCCGGCACCGAATGAACAGTAATGCTCCGATATTTGGGAGCTAAATCATTGCCGTCGTTGGATAAATTGACCCGAGCGAGAAAGGGCTTGTCGACAGACACCAAATTTTGGGAAGCCTGACTGACTCCGAGCCTCCGTGCGGGGGGGGGGTACGCCACCGAATTAACCTGAAGAAAAGTACTAAAGAGATTACTGATTCGCACACTGGTGAGAGGTAAATAATTCTTCTTCGTAGGGGGGGTCTCGTGGAAGTGTCTCCGCCACCCAGCCACTAAGAAAGTTCGAATTAATTGAAGAGTCGTGTGGTTAATCATTTTGATTTCCTCACCATTTCCATGGGAGATACATAGAAGGGTTTGAGCTTTCGTACATTTCTGCGTTTTCGGCTTATCAGCACAGAAGACTCCTTGCGACAAGGAATCGCTAGATACATCGTATCTGACAACTGGTCTTACCGGGACAGAGGTCTTTCTTCTCCTGTGAAGTGTAACCGATTGGGGGTAAACCCAACCCCTAGTTTGGATTCCACTAAGAATCATATTACCTGACTCTATTAGATTAATATTTCGTCTCTGTATACTAGTTGCCTTCCCCGGGTTGTGAATATATCCGGGTAATACTCTTACCGTAATACCGTTTGTTAATGTCTTTTCGATTCGGATTAGTCCACCTACTTTACTACTAACAGTATCAGTTATTCGTGTGCCTTCTTCTACAAAAGTATTATTTGTTACCAAAATAGATGCTAGAGGTTCATATATAGTATAAGCCTCCTCGGGAATTACAAAGGAATTGCCTCCCCTGACTACTCTATACCACGAGCCAGAAGTCGTTTCTTCCGCCCTACCGCTAAAGGGGAATCTCTTTCTATCAATGGGTTCAACTTCTACGGTACCATATCTCATAATCCCCGAAACACCAGTTTGATACCCGAATTTTTCGTAGATGGCGAGGATATCACTTCCATCCAAAATGCTGTTTAATTGAACATCAATATTTGCGAAACGTGATTCGTCAAAATTTTCTTGTTGTCTTTCCAACAACAGAGAAACGGATTCAGTTTTTTCGGACCGCTCCACTTTGATATTAGATAGGATATAGTTAGATGTTGGAGGTTTCGACCAATTTAAAAAACATTTCGAATCGATTCCAAATTCTCGGATACTTTTTTGGGAACCTTCGCAGTTGGCGGCATCAACTTCTTCCTTGCCAATTCCCTCAAAGCAATCGCACCTCCTCTCGATCGAGTTGGGTTTGATACCGACTCTATCCCGATCTTTATGAAACAAATAGCTTTCGTCGGAATCGCTATAAGCTCCTGAAAGAATCCGGATATGGCCCGCCTCGCGTACGACACGAATGGGATTGTCTATGCAGTCGCTGACATGCCACACAAATTTACTCCAGTGAATTTCTCCTTCTAAATTTGGATAGATAGCTTTTTGGATACGTTCCTTAAGGGGAAACTCTTTGGCTCGTACTTCCGCGATGATTTGCTGTGCTTCGACATACTGACCGTTTCGAATCATAAGTAGACTTTGGGCCGGGACGACAAAATCGCGTATAGCGCCGCAACTCCTGATAGCAACGGATAAATCATTTCGACACGTCCAAGCAGGATGCCCATGTCGCGTACGTGTGGGATAAACCAGCCTCCCATCGGAATTAATAAGCCCATTAAACGGAATTCGTAAGTATTCTGCGATATCGCCCGTAGATACCCCACCTGTATGAAAAGTTCTTGATGTTAATTGAGTTCCCGGTTCCCCAATGGATTGACCCGCAATGATGCCAACAGCTTCCCCCAATTCTACCAAATCGTAATGAGCAAGACTCCGACCGTAACGCCACTGACAAATCCGGGAAATGCTTTTACGTGTCGAAGGAGATCTCACATATATTGGCTGCGCCGATGCTACTGAGTTACTAGCCAGTCCATCACTGATATCTTGATTACGGGTGGCGATACATCTAACGTCCCAATAGACGTTCTCTGCCAGCACACGTCCAACCAATTTTTGATATGATACTGTTCTAATAGATTCTCGTTTATCTTCGGCGATATTCAGCAAAGCAATGCTTTTGGTAGTTTCGCAGTCCTTTTTGCGTACAGCAATGTGTTGGACCACTTCAACGGGTCTGCGTGTTGGGTATCCAGCGTCAGAGGTTCGAGCGGCGGTATCCACAACCCCTTTGCGGGCACCATAGCAAGAAATGATATATTCCGTTAGAGATAGGCCTTCGCGAAGGTTTCTTCGAATGGGTAGATCAATTACTTGTCCCCGGGGATCCGACATCAATCCCCTCATGCCAAGCAACTGATGAACTTGGGATATACTTCCTCGGGCCCCCGAAAAAGACATCATGTGGACTGGATTTAAAGGGTCGATCATTTTGAAGCTTGGATTCATCTCTCGTTTTGGACATTCGCTTGTAGCGTACCAGGCTTCAATTGATTGACGTAATTTCTCCACGGCATGCGGACTTCCGTAACGATAATGCTGCTCTGAGACGTAACCTTATTTCTCAGCGTCTTGTACAAGCCATCCTCTGGATGGTACTGCTAGGAGGTCGTCGATGCCCAACGAGACAGATGCTTTGGTAGCTTGTTGAAAACCCAAAATCTTAACTTGATCCGAAATATTTGTTGTAGATGCAATTCCAAAACAAACGACTAACTTGCCGATGAGTCGCCTCATCGCAACTCTATCCATTGCTTTATTGCAGAACGGCAATTCGGTTTGATCCGTCATTATAAAAACCTCACCTTATATATCTTTTTATACCGTAACATCTAACATTTACTAATCAATAATTTGAAATTAAGCGATTTATTAAATATTTATTAAATATTTATTAAATATATCTATATATAAAAGATTTTTCATTCTTCATTTTTGCGGCTAGATGTAGCCATTTCGCCTTGTGTTACCATATCCGGTACGGACGAATTAGCACACGAAGAGGCTTTTGACACACCCTGCATCGCCTCCCTCAATTGCTGATTAAACAAAATGCGACCAGCCGTGGTAAGTACATATATACTTGAGATATACCCCCTCCTACACTTTCTAATCCGGTAATTATCGTAAGAGTGAAGAGAGGTTCCCAAGGATTCATGTTGAGATTCAACAGGTAATTCACGAATTTTCGAACTAATCATTTCCAAATTAGTTTTCCACCGAAGCCACAAGAAACTACAGAAATCGATTTGATTCGATTCCTTGGCCCTGAGTATGTCGTAGTAACTACCGAAACAGGGTATCCCGGCGGGGTGGACGTCACCCCCTCCCAAGAAGAAAACGGAATGTCTGTTTCCATAGATTCCTTGCTTGTTCTCAATTGTTGGTACATAAAGACCGAGAAGCATGTCTTGACTTGGGACAGATACAGAATCGCCCGTAGCAGGGGATAACAAATTTATGTGCGAAAACATCGGAAGACGAGCTTCAATCTGAGCTTCGAGAGATAGGGGCACATGAACGGCCATCTGATCTCCGTCGAGATCTGCGTTAAACCCCCCACGAACCAATGGATGCAAACGAATGGCACGTCCTTCTACTAAAATGGGTTGAAATGCTTGTATACCCAGCCTATGCGAAGTAGGTGCTCGATTCAGCAGTATGGGATGACCCCGCATAACTTCCCGAAGAACTTCCCATATAATGGGATCTTCTTTTCGTATCATACTTTTAGCCGCTCGTAGATTACAAGCTAGATGTCATCCGATCAAGTTACGAATTACAAATACTTGGAAAGGTTCGATTGACATTTCTCGGGGTAATCCACATTGATGTAACGAAAGGGATGGGCCTACGACAATAACGAAGCGACCCGAATAGTCAACCCGTTTTCCGAGCAAATTTTCACGAAATCGTCCTTCTTTGCCCTCAATAACCTCTGAAAATGACTTGTAGGGTCTGTTATTGATATCCCTCATTGGTTGCCCACGTATACCATTGTCAATGGGAGCGTCTACGGCTTCTTGAATAAGTCTTTTCTGACAGACGATTAGTCCCTCCGGCGTGAATTCACTCCCCGATAAGAATTCAGCAAGAGTATTATTTCGATGAATTACCTTTCTGTAAAGCTCATTAAGGTCGGAAGTAACTAATTCGCCTTCATACGATTCAACTATTGGTCTCAATTCAGGTGGAAGAACCGGCAAGAGATCTAAAACCATCCATTCCGGTTTCAGATTCGTCCGTAAGAAATCCTTGGCTAATTTCATCCGTCTGACCAAAAGATCTTTCCTTCTTTGAATTGTTCGGTCTTCCCATTCATTCCCAACAGGCCTTTGCTTTGCCGGCGCCTGCCACTCCAAATGTGCACGATCCATAACACTTTGCAGATCCAAACTAGTTAATCCTTTTTTGACGGCATCTCCCCCAGTGGCAATTTCGTTCCCTTGAAGCGTTTCATAATTTCGAGTGGAAAGAGAGATGGGAAGCATGTTTCTCCAGGATCGGTCTTCGTAATTGAACAAACCCCGCAATCTTAATAGGTTGGGCCTCTCGGCCACGGGCCTAGCAAGAAAAAGATTGGGATAGGTCGGGCGGTGCCCCCCCCCCCTTAGAATCGGACACGAATGTTTCCTCTCATCCGGCTCAAGTAACTAGGCGTGAAATTGAAACAATTTGACGTCTCTGAGACGTAGTAATACCGTCTCGTCGAAGATGAGGTAGTTGCTCATTACTCGGGTCTCAACTTCTTGTTTTTCTCGAGTAGTCTTGGACCCTCCGTATTGAGCGATCTACCGAGAGAGAAGTCGTTTTTTCCTTCGATATTTATTTCTCAATTTAGTCGTAGCCTGGAGATATTTTCCTTGTTCCCAATGCGATCACTTCCCTCTTTGGGTTTCCACTCCACTTCGATGGCTACTAATTTAATTGAATAGAAAAATCGATGCGATGATTGAATTTTCATAACCACATATAGAAAATACTATTTGGAAAGTTTTTTCTGAAAGGGGGGGGGGGGAAGAGAACCAAAGGATTGTGTTAAAAAGCACTTGAATTTTATTCTATCAACTGAAATAGGAGGAATTATAACGAAGCCCAATCGCTGGATTTTTTGCCAAAAATTAACCATGGAGGGGGTCCCCATTCTGTACGCGGTAGTTTCTATCCCGAGTTAGACAATATTCCTCGATCGACGCGAGGGACATGTCGGTCAGAGGCTTCCCGCTTTTGCACGGGATGGCAGCTTATAGCCAATCTGTAATGATCAACACATACAATCGAGTCACGCATCGCAATATACTGGGCTTTCTGGTTCTTTAAGAGGTTTGGCGAGTGGATTTGCAATATAACTAGGGATTCGTTTTGAAAACCACACATGGGTCACCGGACATGCAAGTTTGACGTATCCCATTCGGTATCTTCGAACCCGGGAATCGGTAAACTCGACTCCGCAATGTTTGCAAAAATTGGAATACTCCTCTCCGTTACCGGCAGATCGATAGTTTCCACACGCGCGGACGCCGCTTTTTATGGGCCCGAGTATCCTTTCGCGAAATGAGCCATCTCTCTCTGGTTTATGAGTCTTGTGATGCAACGTATGAGGTTGATCAACTTGCCCGACGACGTCTCCATTGGGTAACTGCCTCTCAGCCCAACCGCGAATCTGTTCGGGGGAAGCCAGTCCAATTCGAAGCTGTTGATAATTAGCTCGATGAATCATAATAGAAAAAGTTTTGATTGATTATTCATGAGAGAAGTTTCAATTGGATATCAGATATTTTCACTCTCCCTCTCCAAATCTTCTTCAATTATAAAGTTGTGCTCCAGATTTAAACCCATGCAACGTAACTCCCGAACTAGCAATCGGAAAGACTCTGGAACGGTATTGGTTTTGTAAACAGGTTTTCCGGTCATAATGGCACTAGGTACCTTGTAACGAGCTTGAATATGATCCGATTTAGTTGTAAGCATTTCTTGCGACGTGTAAGACACGCCAAAACCCTCCAAAGCCCGGACTTCCATTTCTCCAACCCGCTGTCCCCCTCGTCTGGATCTCCCCTTGAGAGGTTGCTGCGTAACAAGTGCGTAAGGTCCGCTGGATCGTGCATGAATCTTATCGTCGACCTGATGAATCAATTTCATCATATAAGCTTTCCCAGTTGTGATGGGTTGCGCGAAGGGATCACCCGTTCGTCCATCGATCAATCGACTCTTTCCGGGGTGATCGGGTTCAAATAACCACGGATTACGAGTACTTGCACTTGCTCTACAAGGTTCTGAAAATACTAGTTTTCTAGAGGCTTCCCGTTCGTACCTCTCATCAAAGGGTACTATACGGTAATGGGTTTCTGAAAACTCCCCGGCTAACCCAAGTAGGCATTCGAAAATCTGTCCCACATTCATTCATGAAGGTACTCCTAAAGGACTTAATATCATATCGACTGGTGTACCATCTTGCAAATGAGGCATATCCTGTCTGGGTAATACTTTTGACACGATACCTTTATTTCCATGTCTACCAGCTATCTTATCACCTACTTGTATCTTACGCTTCTGCAGTATATAAATATGAATGACTTCTGAATCGTTCGAAGTGTCGTCTTCAGGGTAGACCCACCTGACGTCAGTGACTCGACCTCTTCCACCAATCGGAACTTTGAGACAGCTTTCTCTTGCGTTAACTAGTTGTATACCAGAAGTGGCTTGTAATAATCTCCCCTCTGGAGCACGTGATGAATCTGCCCCCTCTTGGGGCGTTGGTTTACCCACCAAGGCATCTCCCGCCTCTACCCAAGATCCCGATTCCACGAGCCCATTATCGTCTAAGTGTCGAAGCGTATGACTATCCAATTGAGGTATTTGCTTGGTAACTTTTTCAGGACCCTGATTTGTTACGCAAACTTCAACTTCGTGTCTCTCAATGTGAAAAGATGTAGAGATGTCTTCGTATATTGGGCGTTCACTAATCAACACCGCATCTTCAAAGTTGTATCCTTCCCACGGCATGTAGGCCACTGGGATATTTCTACCTGGAGCTGATTCCCCCCTGGCGGTTGCTGCCCCATCCGCGATGACTTCCCCGCGTTTCGGTAATTCTCCCGCCGAAACCGTAGACTTTTGGTGTATACAGGTATTACCGTTGGAACGCTCATATATCTTCAATTCGTTGCTTATAACACGTAAAGCCGCATCACTGCCTGTTGCTTCATCGATTGATGATAGTTCAATTGTATCACCATCAATATATCGGATTTATCCTTCTCGTCCGGATACAACTACACTTCCTGAATCTGAAGCTACTTAACTCTCTAACCCGGTCCCTACAAAGCATCTTTCGGGATTAACCAGTGGAACCGCTTGACGTTGCATGGTAGAACCCGTTAAGGCGCAGTTCGCATCATTATGCTCAATGAATGGAATAGGAGAAGCTCCGATAGGGAAATAATGTAAGGGGTGGATGCTTCGGAAATCAACTTGTTCCCAAAGGACGCTGAGAAATTCTTGTTGATATCGAACCGGTATGAGTTCCTTCTCTCTAGTTCTCCATTGGGATATTAATGAATTCTCAGTTGCTATTCGGTAGCAATCATCTTCAGTGGGAGATGAATCGATTAATTGCTCCTTTTCAGATGATTCCGACATTTCAAGGTACGGGCTCTGCAAAGAGCCGGAATTGCTAATTTCCGCCTGAATAGCTAGTGACGAAATAAGGCCAGCATTCATGCCTTCCGATGTTTCGATCGGGCAGATACGGCCATAGTGACTAAAATGAATATCTCTAGCTTGGAAACTGGCGGTTCGACGTGTCAACCCGCCGGGACCTACGGAGCTTAATCTTCGTTTATGAACCATTTCTGATAATGGGTTGGTTTGGTCTAGAAATTGTGATAGGGGGTGTGATCCAGAAAACTCTTTGAAAGTTGCTATTACTGGTGCAGGCGTGACTAATCCCCGGGGCGTCATCGCGCGTTTGCGCCTAACGGCCCTAGAGAGATTTTGTCGAATCGAATTTTCCAAACGGTTTAGGGCCAATTTCAATTGCTCCTGAGGCGAATCCGCTACGGATCGAACACGTCGATTTTTCAGGTGATCTATGTCGTCGAGGTTGCCTATTCCGTAGCTGATTTCTATCGAGTGATCTGCGGCTGCTGATATGTCTTGGGGTAGCAAAAAATGTTCCGCTTCAGGTACATCAAGAGTTAGTTTGATGTTTAGATTTCGTCGACCAATCCGCCCTAACTCACATCTATGCTGAGAAAACCTCTTCTATAACTCCTTGAATATAGATTCCGAAAATGAGATATCCGCGTCTGTAGCGGAGTATGGGTGTTTGTAAAGTTCTGCTATAGCATCCTCCGACGATTCAACGGCCCCCGCTTGCTTCTTCAATATATTTGGAAAAATCTTGGGGTAACGAACATTTTTCGAAATATCTTTTTTGCTCAACCCCATAGCTACTAATAAGATCGAAATGGATATTTTTTTCTTTTTGCTAATGCGAACCCAAATTTTTTCTTTCCTATCCATTTCTGGTTTGAATCTCCCTCCCCGATCCGAAATTACAGTGCTAGTATATGCGGAAACTCCTTTTTGATCGGATTCCCGGTTGTAGTAAATACCGGGACTTCTCAAAATTTGATTGACTGAAACTCTGGCAACCCCGTTGATAATGAATGTCCCTTTAGAATTCATCCAAGGAATAGATCCGGGCCGGACGTCTTCTTCTTGCACCACTCCATCTTCACTACGAGTCAATTAAACTGGTACATATGGATCGGATGAGTATGTGACACATTGATACGCGGCATCTCTCTCTTCGACTGAAGGTTGCGTCAATTGGTACCGTTCACCAATAGGTCAGAATTCAACTTCCTTATCTGTATCTTCAATTTTCGGAAAATTTTCAAGTTCCTCAAGCAATCTTTCGTGAACAAATCGATTAAATCCTTCAAATTGAATTTGTGCAAGTTCTGGTAGTACGGGCATATTTCTATTTCCTTCCAATAAAGTGATACATCGAGACCCATCCTCAATTAAAAACATATTGATTAGATTTCTGTACTTCCAATTTTCTATGTATAGGGCACTTCACTTAGTAGCCTCCCAATAATTTGAAATCAATTTATTATCTGTTTTTTTTTATCCACAACCATTTGCGGATGAAGGTATGGCGACGAATAAACGAGAGAAGTGTGGAGAAAGCTACGAAGTTATTAAATCTTTTTCATAAGCTAAGCTGTGAGCAAAAGACGTCTGTGCGATCCAGATTTTGTAAACCTACGTACCTCCTGATTAAGCAAGTCGTTTTGTATCGAAATTGGTCGAAATACTTACGTATCCAAAATTGAGGTAACGGTCGATGAAGAAAAAACTAAGAGATACAGAGATACGTGGCAGTGAAGTAGGTTTGGCAATTATATCACACCAGTAATTTTGATTACCAGGAAAGCTTGAAAAAACATACGGATGTTCTCCTTTCCGTTGATAGCAATTTCGTGTCATCAGCCACTTCAAGCTTAGCTCAAATCTACAAAAAGAAGCTACTCGCTAGAAAAGGGTTAGGTTTCGGAAACATTTTACACCCGTGTAAAAATCATTACCGATCTAATGGTAGATAGATCTAGCTACTTCTTGCGACTATCGGTCGAAGCGGGGACATCCCCACCCCTCTCCCCCTTTCCCCCGAAGAAAGTAAAAAAGATCACTGACTCAGCGTTGACTCTGAGGCAATTGATACATAGACTCAAATCAAATTAATTACTGGGATTGTAGTTCAATTGGTTAGAGCACCGCCCTGTCAAGGCGGAAGTTGCGGGTTCGAGACCCGTCAATCCCGATAAACTCTAACGAGATGCACCAGTTCAAAGTTCAATCTACAGCCTCGGACTTGGGTCGAGCTGGATTCGAACCAGCGTAGGCGTTGCCAGCGGATTTACAGTCCGTCCCCATTAACCACTCGAGCATCGACCCATAATTTGTGAACGCTTCGGTTTCGCCTCACCGAGTTAGCGACTTCTGACAAGTCGAAGCTGAGCCCTATTATTGGGTAGGAATCGACAAGAAAATGAGAATACATTTCACCGATATGATCGATGATATTTTTAGGAGATGAATACCCCCAGGGGAATTCGAATCCCCGTCGCCTCCGTGAAAGGGAGGTGTCCTGGGCCTCTAGACGATGGGGGCCTGATTACCTTTCGGTAGAATAAGGGTATTCCCTACCAATTGTCAATCCAAAGAAAGTGGCAAGGAAGTAATGAGGGGACCAGTTTTTCTAACAATCTAGATTGGGGTTAGACTAATCATTCCAATAAACTTTTTATATACTTTAACTATAGTAAATGAGTTACAGCGATTGATCAATTAATCCGAAGCGGAGGCGTCAAGAGTAGGCTGCTACTGCGCGAAAACGAAGAATAGGTATTCTCGAGATTTCATTTCGTGATATACTATGTAATCGATATTGAAGATTCGACTTTGATTTTTTTTTTCTTTATCTGCGATTAACCAAAGATTCGGTCGACCCGACTAATTAAAACTAGATGGTTCATAATGAAGTCCGAGAGTTTTATCCAATGAAACCCACTCGAGCTATTTTCCAATTGATGATTTGAACAACCAATACGGAAGTAAATATTCTTGCGTTCGTAGCTACCGCACTTTTTATTCCAATCCCAACAGCTTCTCCACCTATTCTTTACATCCAAACGGCCGCTCAGAATAACTAGTAATTGGTAACGACTACCTGTTTGTTAACAAATCTTCATATGCAGGAGCGAATCGGAGGAGGAGAAGTAGGGGACACTGTTTGCTCGCTGCAAAACGGAGCGATGTGCAAACTGCTACTTTTATTCCGGACGAAGTTTTCATGCTACCCGGTTGTTGCTAGTAGCAACTTACTGTTAACTCAGCGTCCTTCCCTGATTAGCTCTCTTTACGCCAATTGGAATCTATGCCTCTTTATCTTGTTTCTATTCCTCCACCTACCACGTATCACGCATCATTCCCGAATAGAATTGCCCAAAATTGATAGATCAAAAAAATGATCTATCAATTTCTACTTCTACTAGATCACCCTCGTTTGTTACAAAGCTGGGTTCTACCCAACGATTAGTATCAGGTATTGGGCTAGAGCACTCGGATTTACTTCTCCGTATACCCCCCGAAAGGAGATGAATCAATTTAGGCAAACCAAGCAAAACGAAGTGAGGTATCCGAACCGGAGGTCTGATCTCAAGTATATGTCAAGCGTATATTCATTTCCTGTTTCTTGTTCCGGGTGCAGTCATAACGTCAGACAAGAGATTTGAAGTTTGAATTAGCGACGGGATGAACTAGCAACAACCGGGATAGGTTCTTTCCGATAGCAAGAGAAAAAAATCAGTTTACTGGATTACTAAATTCATCCAATTTGTTATTTCAATTTTTAATACTTCGAATCAAAGAAATGAATTAAATAAGAAACGGCTGCATCGGGCTCTTTTACTCGGAAACGAAATATTAAATATGGGGTGGGGGAAACACGAATCGGTGGTCTCGCCACAACGACGCGTATCCCCCGAATCAGACTAGTAAAGACCTGGTTGGTTAACCGTTTGTCGCAATCCGCTTCTTCCCCGAACTACAAGTGAAAGAGAAAATGTAGAAATCACCGTCAGGGCAGCCCAAGCTATGGTAACTAAATCCGTAGTTGTAATTCCTATCTATTCACTCTCTCGATTTTTACTAATTATTAATTACTTACAAGTCCAAATACGAGGCAAAGCTTGAGGAAGCTTGAGACACGTTGTCAGTGAGGAGCAGACGCCTGCCTGCTTGATAGCATACCCCAATAGCGAGAGATACTGAGTATGTGGAAACCTATCTATATATATATAGATAGGTTTCTTTTTTCAATGGTACTGGTTGATGTTTGCCTCTTCAAACATTTTGGCGACTTGGACTTTCGGGTTATCAATTAATGATATACTCAATTGGGATTGTTTATGCGTGACGCATCGAGACACATGAAATGTGGTAGGCTATAACAGGCTATAGAGCACCTCAACCTGTATCCGATTTCGGCGCGGCAAACGATCCCCGGTAAAACTACCTAAATTAATAAATCCAAGTAAACTAAATAAATCTAGTTATTTATCTTTATACACATAAAGATTTCCCTGTTAGGCGACACCCAGATTCGAACTGGGGAATTAAGGATTTGCAGTCCTCCGTCTTACCGCTTGACTATATCGCCCCTCGCCAGCTACTAGCGAGCAGCGCCAATGCAAGGGCAAAGGAAAAAGCACTGATCCGGTTCGGAATGTTCGGTAGCAAGTAGCGTATATGATGATTATATTATCGACGTATAGCGATTCTAGACGTCTAGCAATTCTATTAGTAGTAAGTATACTATCCGACAGAAGCATTAGCAAGTAGCTAGCTCCCCCCCTCCCCCCCCCGCCCCGGGCGATTCACCTACGATACGCATTTGCTAGCGAAACGGCTACCTCGACAAAGACAAAATTGCCTCGTCTCAACATTTCATTCAATTCAAAAAAAAAAACGAAATTTTGTTTCTTCTTCACCATTTGCTCCCTTTCCATTTCCTCCAAGGGAACTAAAAAATTCCATGGAAATGTTTATGCATATCTATATATATGTGACGTAATTTCCTCATTCTCCACGGGATAGGCGGATAGCGGGAATCGAACCCGCGTCATCTCCTTGGCAAGGAGATATTTTACCATTCAACTATATCCGCATAATCTGCTACTTCATTTTAACACTGCAACAGCTTCCCAATATCTAAGAAACTCGCGTAAGTATTTAGTTTATACGTGAGAAACTGAATTTATCGAGAGGACCTCGCATATTTCTTCCCTTCCCTCAGCTGTTGAAATGAACTTCTTGTCGTAGCCCCTCATCTACATCTACGCGCGTAAATCTCCCCCGTTTGACATCTCCACTCGTAACGGTGAATTACGAGAGGAGGAGCCGAAGCAGCAAATATTTAGGAAATGAAGGAGTTGGGTATACCTACCAAAGAAACTGATCCAATCCATAATGAAGCCCCTGAGAAGACAATGTTTTTGTTGCTGGACCAGCCACCGGGGGATGCGAATGCGACGGGGACACCCACAACTGGCAGGAATGAGATGGCGATTAATCCAAATAAAGCCAATTGGAACGCGATAGTCATAATTCTGATTGTTTCCACATAAGAAATAAGTTGTTCGTACCATCCAATCCTCATCCGACGGAACTCTCGCCTCGCCACGACTTACCCCGTTGACGGGGCGCGAATACCTCCCCTTCGCCACTAACTACCTTAAAGTTCATAAGGTACTGATTGAGTTATAATTGGTTTGAATTCCGACATTCGGGATGATTATCTGCGATAACTCCACGGTCATAATTATTTTCACTCCGTACCTTTCGCGATGTGAAGAAATATCGTTGAAGAGGAAGAAGATATCCATCTAAATCTACATATAAATAGATATTGATGACCTTTTTACCTCCTACCAGAAGTGTCTGAAAAACCTACCAGAAGTGCCTAAAAAACGTGATTGATACCCCCGAATATCGGGTGATAAATCTGCCTCGTCGAGGAGAGATGGTCGAGCGGTTTAAGGCTCCAGTCTTGAAAACTGGCATGGCAATGAAACGCCATCGAGGGTTCGAATCCCTCTCTCTCCTACTATTTCTACCAAATAATACTGGACGGAAGGGGCGACAGTTATTACTAGTCTTACGAAATATTTTATTTTCTCCCATCAAACTGAAGAGAGCTTGGTATTATCTATCACCAGGTAATAAGATGATATCTATCTATCTATTCAAATAGATAGATAGATAGAGTTTACCTGGATGTAATGAGTCCGGCACTGACGTGAAGACATAGACTTAGTAGATATTGGTTTACTGGCGAAAAAGAAGAAACACAAGAAGTGAAGATTCTTTTTCTCACTTTTCCATCACCTCAACAATATGTCTTCGAGTTTCAATTAAGGGGTGTCATAGAAAGAACGGGTTCGGTATCGCGGTCAATTCCCTTTTCAAACCCGGCTGCGGCTGCGCGAGCCCTACCCGCGTGCCATAAATGACCCACGAAAAAGAAGAATCCCAGAACGAAGTGGGAAGTAGCTAACCAACTCCGGGGAGATACGTAGTTTACGGCGTTGATCTCGGTAGCTACTCCACCTACAGAGTTTAGAGAGCCCAGGGGGGCATGAGTCATATACTCCGCAGATCGTCGTTCCTGCCACGGTTGTATATCCCTCTTCAACTTACCGAGATCTAAACCGTTGGGACCCCTTAAAGGCTCTAACCAAGGAGCACGAAGGTCCCAGAATCGCATGGTTTCGCCTCCAAAAATAATTTCTCCCGTGGGGGAACGCATCAGGTATTTACCCAACCCAGTAGGTCCTTGAGCGGAACCTATATTGGCACCGAGACGTTGGTCCCTGACAAGAAAGGTAAAAGCTTGGGCCTGAGAAGCTTCTGGACCGGTGGGACCATAAAATTCGCTGGGGTATGCTGTGTTGTTAAACCAGACGAAGCAGCAGGCGGTGAAGCCAAAAATGGAAAGGGCTCCCAAACTGTAGGATGAGTAAGCTTCCCCGGACCATACGAAAGCGCGACGAGCCCAGGCAAATGGTTTCGTTAATATGTGCCAAAGTCCACCGAAAAGACAAATGGATCCCAGCCATACATGTCCCCCGATAATATCTTCCAGATTATCCACACTCGCAATCCATCCTTCGCCCCCAAAGGGAGATTTCAGTAGATAGCCAAAGATAACGTTAGGACTTAGGGTAAGACTCGTAATCTCTCTTACGTCTCCACCCCCGGGTGCCCATGTGTCATACAACCCTCCAAAATAGAGTGCTTTGAAGACTAAGAGAAAAGCTCCGAGACTTAGTAGTATTAGATGAATACCGAGAATTGTAGTCATCTTATTTTTATCTTTCCAAGTATAGCCGAAAAAGGGAAAGGATTCCTCCAAAGTTTCGGGTCCGATCAGGGCGTGGTATATACCCCCGAATCCCAAAACTGCGGAGGAAATCAAATGGAGTACTCCGGAAACGAAATAGGGAAAGGTATCGACTACCTCCCCGCCGGGACCCACCCCCCAACCCAGAGTAGCCAGGTGGGGAAGTAGGATTAGTCCCTGCTCATACATAGGTTTCTCTGATACGAAATGAGCCACTTCAAACAAATTCATAGCTCCGGCCCAAAAGACAATCAGGCCAGCATGAGCTACATGGGCACCAAGCAATTTACCAGACAGATTAATTAGTCGGGCGTTGCCAGCCCACCAAGCGAAACCTGTGGTTTCCTGATCGCGACCACCCAGCGAGAGGGTTCCATTAAAGAGCGTTTCCACGGGGTAAAACCTCCTCGGGGAATACAAGGTTTTCGTGGGGCTGATCCTGAGCTGCCATCCAGGCACGGATACCCTCGTTTAGTAAGATATTTTTTGTATAAAAAGTCTCGAACTCGGGATCTTCTGCTGCGCGAATTTCCTGGGAGACAAAGTCGTACGCACGTAAATTCAGGGCGAGACCAACTACTCCAATAGCACTCATCCATAAACCTGTAACTGGCACGAATAACATGAAGAAGTGTAACCAACGTTTGTTGGAGAAAGCAACACCGAATATTTGGGACCAGAAACGATTCGCGGTTACCATTGAATAAGTCTCCTCAGACTGAGTTGGGTTGAACGCGCGGAATGTGTTCGCGCCATCACCATCTTCAAATAGAGTATTTTCGACTGTAGCGCCGTGGATGGCGCATAAAAGGGCGGCACCGAGGACTCCCGCAACCCCCATCATATGAAATGGATTCAGAGTCCAATTATGAAAACCTTGAAAAAATAGAATGAATCGAAAGATGGCGGCTACGCCGAAACTGGGTGCGAAAAACCAACCGGATTGCCCCAAAGGGTAAATCAAGAATACGGATACAAAAACCGCAATTGGAGCGGAGAAAGCTATTGCGTTGTAGGGGCGTAGTTGCACAGACCTTGCAAGTTCGAATTGGCGTAACATGAAACCTATTAGAGCAAAGGAGCCGTGAAGAGCGACGAAGGTCCATAAACCTCCTAGTTGGCACCAACGGGTGAAATCTCCTTGCGCTTCGGGGCCCCACAATAGAAGCAAGGAATGGGCCAAACTGTTAGCGGGGGTGGAGACCGCGGCAGTCAGGAAATTACATCCCTCCAAGTAAGAACTAGCTAATCCATGGGTGTACCATGAAGTGACAAAGGTTGTACCTGTGAACCAGCCGCCCAAAGCGAAGTAAGCGGTGGGAAAAAGTAATAGGCCAGACCAACCCACGAAGACAAAGCGATCTCTTCTGAGCCAGTCGTCCATACTATCAAATAAATCTTTCGGTTCCTTGGAAGATTTTCCAATGGCAATGGTCATATTCATTCCCTCACTCAGCTCCTCAAACGATTTCTGGGTTCCCCTACTTTTTTTTATCTTCGAGCCACGACGCGGTGTAGTTCCGTCCCTTCGCGGTAAGATAGGCCACTACAACACTGGTCCCTCCGAAAAGTCATTTGCCGAAGCAGCATACTCCCAGGAATTATTAAATGAGGGACTGGTAGATTTTCCAATCTCGGGAGTTTGGGATTTTTCGTGCCCTTAACCGTTTCTTCGCCTCGCTTCTAGTTTTCTACTCTCCCTCCCCCTTTTTTGTTGTTTATGCCGAGCCGATTCTTTTGTTCCATTTTCTTTTCCCTCTTTTTCATCCAATTTTAAATTTCAGGCATCTCCTTTTTATTACTTACTTGATCCCGAGCTGATCTCGTTTGTTACGCAGTTTTTTGGGAAGTGGGTAGACCTTTCTTTTCTTCCGAGACTTTGTTAGCCACTCCGCCACACTGACGGTACCTCGGGAATCCGACCTAGCAGGAGACAAATTCGTTTCCATCAATCTCTAGGGAGAGAAATACTAGGGCGGCGTGAAGAGCTACATCTATCTACATCTATCTATATCTACCTATATATATGTAACATGTATATAGATATAGATAGATATATCTAGATATAGATAGATATGTGTGGTATCCATCCCCTTTTTGAAATTATTTCGGTACTTATTTTACCAATCCGCAGTGAAAATTGAAAGCCTTTTCTTTCGGTCCCCAGTAGCGAGAGTGGGTAGCGGCATGCCGCAGTTTAACCTCCAGCGGAGGATATGTCATAAACTTCAACATCCGACAAAGTGGTTCCTCTTCTGTTCCAAACCCCAGCAGCGAAATCGTATTCAGGCATTGGGGGGGGTGACAAATAAGAGTGCTAAAGACTCGAAGGATTTTTGCTAGTGACGGAAAATTATCTAAATAAGCAGTAAAAAGATTGTTATGTAATTTTTCTTTTTCTTTATTTAAATTGAAATATATATATATAGATATAGTTATATCGATAGATATATATCTATATATATCGATATTGAGAATTCGCATTCAATTCCCAAGGTAGGAGTAACAAAGAAGTTCCCGGCATTAAAAATTATATCCACCTGATTTTTTCATATTGCAAAGAGCGACACATTACTCAGTGTAACTATACCACCTAAGCCGGAAATCGCGATGGAAAACAAAACGATTTAACTAAAAAAGTTAATTTCGAGGCAGTTGGTTATAATTTTGCACCAAATTATAATTACATTTCTGCAAAACTCTAACTTTCTCCATTAGAAATAGTAGGGAGTACTACTTTTCCCCCTGCATCGGGACCACGCGGACCCGGGCGTTTCCGTGAAACTGAGACAGCTTGATCCTTGGATTTCGGACGACTTATCGGTTAGCCCTTTGTCGGATTTGAACCGACGACTTACGCCTTACCATGACGTTACTCTACCACTGAGTTAAAGGGGCCTCGGATCAGAAGTAATTTTGGGTTGAGTTCTGTTGGGCACATCATCAGTTTTCGTCCCGCCTTTTCTGTTTTCTTCTCATCGCAATATCGGAACTTGATGAAACGGAAGAGACTAGGTCTAACCCAAAGCACGAAATAGCTATGTTCCTAAATTATACTTGTATATCTAGATATAAACCTGTAAATCTGTTTATCTATCTATCTATCTCTAGGTAGATAGGTTTATGCTCCATTGAACGAAGAGGCTCAGAAGAGGAGGTATAATAAATAGGAAGAGAAGAAGGAAGGAATAATTAGATAATTCTTATTCTGCCGTGTGGCATCAAGTATTCCCAATCTAATAATTGATAGAGAGACTTGGACTTTCTCGATCTCCGATCTGAAGAAACCTATATCCGATGAATCGGTGAAACGTGGAAAATAAATTGATTAGTCTGAGCTCGCGGCGAAGACCAAGCATCGTACTACTGACGTAGGTAAACATCTGATGGTTTACTTTGCGGAGACAGGATTTGAACCTGTGACCTCAAGGTTATGAGCCTTGCGAGCTACCAAGCTGCTCTACCCCGCTTAGTTAATGCCTCCAATGTAATTATTATACATCTCTTGAATAATTACATTGAATATGATAAGAAAGAACTGTCTAATTCAGAGAATTAGACATCATTTGTGAGATAGGTAGAAAAAACTTTTTCTACCAACTCGATTTCGATACTCCGGGCAGCACACAAGTATGTGCCATTTCACGAGGTACATGTCTAGATAAGCCAAAGTCTCGGTAATTGGATCTGGGTCGTCCGGTTAGGGAACACCGGTTACGGAGACGAACAGGTGCACTATTACGCGGCAGAGATTGCAATCTTTTGGAAATAGTTAGCTTATCCTGAATTGGCAAACTACTTCTAATCCGTCTTTTCAAAGATTGGCGGGTAATCTCATATTTCTTCACCAACTTTTCCTTCTTCTTTTCCTTCTCGATGAGACTTTTCTTTGCCATAATTGATGAATCAGTAAGCAGGATTGGATTACTACTTTAGAACAAATTGAACTTGCAACCAGAAATTTATTTACCAATAACTGGAGAAGAAGTAACAAATTTCTATCTCTAATTATTGATAAATGGATAATCGGTCTCAGAATCGGCTCGGGTATGGGAGGTAGTGAGGGGGGGTAAGCTTGACGCGAAAATATATGATTTGGCAGTCAACCGAACCAAAATTAGCCAAATTTACCTGATGTAGATGCGATTAGAAAAGCTGCGTAGGTAAATATGTAACCTACGGAGAAGTGGGCTAGTCCCACCAGTCTTGCTTGAACGATAGAGAGAGCGACTGGCTTGTCTTTCCAGCGTATCACATTTGCTAAGGGTGTCCGTTCGTGGGCCCAAGCTAGGGTTTCAATGAGTTCTTGCCAGTAACCGCGCCAAGAAATTGGAAACATAAATCCAGTAGCCCACACGAGATGTCCAAATAGGAACATCCACGCCCATACAGATAAACTGTTCATACCGAAGGGGTTATAACCATTGATAAGTTGCGAGGAGTTCAGCCATAAATAATCCCTCAACCAGCCCATTAAATACGTAGAAGATTCGTTGAATTGAGCAGCATTGCCTTGCCACAAGGTTATGTGTTTCCAGTGCCAGTAAAAAGTGACCCATCCAATGGTGTTCAGCATCCAGAAAACGGCTAAGTAAAAAGCATCCCAAGCTGAGATGTCGCAGGTACCGCCTCGGCCGGGACCATCGCAAGGGAAACTGTAACCGAATTCTTTTTTATCTGGCATCAACTTGGAACCGCGCGCGTCTAATGCGCCTTTCACCAAAATCAGTGTAGTTGTGTGTAGGCCCAAAGCGATGGCGTGGTGAACCAAGAAATCCCCGGGCCCAATCGTTAGGAATAGCGAGTTGCTGCTGTTGTTGACAGCGTCCAACCAGCCGGGTAACCACAAGCCCCGACCGGCATTACTTGCCGGACTACCTGCCGAGGATAGAAGCACATCGAAACCATACAAAGTTTTACCATGAGCAGACTGAATCCATTGAGCAAATACGGGTTCAATAAGAATCTGCTTTTCCGGAGTCCCGAAGGCTAGCATTACGTCGTTGTGTACGTAAAGCCCTAGTGTGTGGAACCCTAGGAATAAACTAGCCCAACTTAAGTGAGCTATTATTGCTTCTTTGTGTTCCAACATTCTCGCTAAGACGTTATCTTTATTTTGTTCCGGATCATAATCTCTGATAAAGAATATAGCTCCGTGTGCGAAGGCTCCTGCCATGATAAACCCGGCAATGTATTGGTGATGGGTGTATAGCGCGGCTTGAGTTGTATAATCCTGTGCTATGAAAGCATAAGCGGGTAGAGCATACATGTGTTGTGCGACCAACGAAGTGACGACCCCTAAAGCAGCTAAAGCGAGCCCCAACTGAAAATGAAGGGAATTATTGACCGCATCATAAAGTCCTTTGTGTCCACGGCCCAACCTACCTCCCGGAGGGATATGAGCCTCCAGAATCTCTTTCATACTGTGCCCAATACCAGAGTTAGTCCTGTACGTGTGGCCGGCAATTATAAACACAACGGCAATGGCTAAGTGGTGATGAGCGATATCAGTTAGCCACAAACTTTGAGTCTGTGGGTGAAATCCGCCCAAAAAGGTCGGAATAGCTGTTCCCGCTCCTTGAGTGCTATCAAACAAATGGCTACTAGAGTCGGGATTTTGCGCATAAACACTCCACTGACCCGAGAAGAACGGCCCCAATCCCTGAGGATGCGGGGTGGCAGTCAATAAATTATCCCATCTAACATGTCCGCCTCTCGCTTCGGGAATAGCTACGTGGACTAAATGCCCCGCCCAAGCCAAAGAACTCACTCCGAAGAGTCCCGAAAGGTGGTGATTGAGCCGAGATTCAGCATTTTTGAACCAAGAAATGCTTGGTTTCCATTTAGGTTGCAGATGTAACCAGCCAGCTAGTAAAAACGAAGCAGAAATAGCTAGTAGAAAGATAGCTCCAGTATAGAGATCTTGGTTATTGCGTAGACCAATGGTGTACCACCATTGATACACACCGGAATAGGCAATATTGACTGGACCCGCAGCCCCCCCTCGGGTGTAGGCTTCGACAGCTGGTTGACCAAAATGAGGATCCCAAATGGCATGAGCAATTGGTCTCACGTGTAATGGGTCCCGCACCCATGCTTCGAAATTGCCCTGCCAAGCCACATGGAACAAATTCCCAGAGGTCCAGAGAAAGATGATAGCTAATTGACCAGAATGAGATGCAAATATTTTTTGGTAGAGACGTTCCTCGGTAGTATCGTCATGACTCTCGAAGTCGTGGGCAGTGGCTATACCAAACCAGATACGACGGGTAGTTGGGTCTTGGGATAGACCCTGGCTGAACTGTGGAAATCTTGATGCCGTAATGTTTCTCAAATCCTCCTAGCCATTATCCCACTGCAATGATTCTCGCCAGGAAGAATGCCCACGTCGTGGCGATTCCACCCAGAAGGTAATGAGTTACTCCCACAGCACGTCCCTGTATAATACTCAGGGCTCTAGGCTGGGTAACGGGAGCAACTTTTAGTTTGTTATGAGCCCAAACAATGGATTCAATGAGTTCTTGCCGGTATCCGCGACCACTAAATAAAAACATTAGACTGAAAGCCCAAACGAAGTGAGCCCCCAGAAATAGAAGACCATACGCGGATAACGAAGAACCATATGATTGAATGACTTGAGAAGCCTGTGCCCACGAAAAATCTCGTAACCATCCATTAATCGTTGTTGAACTTTGTGCGAAGTTTCCCCCAGTGATGTGATTTACCACCCCCTGTTCGCTTATGCTGCCCCATACATCAGATTGCATCTTCCAGCTGAAGTGAGATATAACTACTGAAATCGAGTTGTACATCCAGAATAGTCCTAGGAAGACGTGATCCCAAGCAGATACTTGGCAGGTACCTCCTCTGCCGGGACCGTCGCAGGGAAAACGAAAACCAAGATTTGCCTTGTCGGGTATTAGTCGGGAACTGCGTGCAAATAAAACGCCTTTCAATAAAATTGATACAGTAACATGAATCGTGAATGCGTGGATGTGGTGTACCAGAAAATCTGCAGTACCTAACGGAATCGGGGCTATGGCAACTTTGCCGGCTACAGCAACTAAGTCGCTGCCACCCCAGGTTAAACTAGTACCCGCCGCCGCGTTAGGTGCAGTTGATCCGGGAGCCAAGGCGTGAGTATTTTGCACCCACTGAGCAAATATCGGTTGTAACTGAATGGCGGTATCCGAAAACATATCTTGGGGACGTCCCAAAGCACTCATAGTGTCATTGTGGATGTATAGACCGAAGCTATGAAAACCTAGGAAGATGCAAACCCAGTTGAGATGTGAAATTATTGCGTCGCGGTGCCGAATAACACGGTCTAACAAATTGTTGTATTGAGTAGTTGGATCATAATCTCTTACCATAAAAATAGCTGCGTGTGCAGCTGCACCAACTACTAAAAACCCTCCTATCCACATATGATGTGTAAACAAGGAAAGTTGTGTGGCATAATCGGTGGCCAAGTAAGGATACGGGGGCATTGCATACATGTGATGGGACACAATAATTGTCAAAGAACCTAGCATGGCAAGATTGATCGCTAATTGAGCATGCCACGAACTCGTTAGAATTTCGTAAAGACCTTTGTGGCCCTCACCCGTGAAGGGGCCTTTATGAGCTTCCAGAATTTCCTTTGTGCTATGTCCGATACCCCAGTTGGTTCTGTACATGTGACCAGCTACCAAAAAAAGGACGGCAATAGCTAAGTGGTGATGTGCGGCATCAGTCAGCCACAAACCCCCCGTCACTGGGTTCAACCCTCCACGGAAAGTCGAAGAATCTGAATATTCTGACCAGTCAAGAGTAAAAAACGGGATCAGTCCTTTCGCAAAACTCGGATACGCCTGAGCTAGAAGATCACGATTAAGAATGAGTTCGTGAGGAAGGGGTATTTCTTTGGGGTCAACTCCTGCATCTAATAGTTGGTTAATTGGTAGTGAAACATGTATCTGATGTCCCGCCCACGCTAGAGATCCCAACCCCAATAGACCCGCCAAATGGTGATTTAGCATTGATTCAACGTTCTGGAACCAAGCTAGTTTTGGGGCAGCTTTGTGGTAGTGAAACCAACCGGCAAAAAACATTAATCCGGCAAAAATTAAAGCACCCACAGCTGTGCAATAGAGCTGTAACTCACTAGTTATTCCGGAAGCTCGCCAAAGTTGGAAAAACCCCGACGTTATCTGCACACCCTGGAACCCTCCACCTACATCTCCATTAAGTATCTCTTGACCCACTATTGGCCAAACAACCTGGGCACTAGGTTTCACATGAGTGGGATCATTCAGCCACGCCTCATAATTGGAAAAACGAGCCCCGTGAAAGTACATGCCACTCAACCGAATGAAAATAATGGCTAGCTGACCAAAATGAGCACCAAATATTTTACGGGATATATCCTCCAAATCATTGGTATGGCTATCGAAGTCGTGGGCATCGGCGTGTAGGTTCCAAATCCATGTGGTGGTACTAGGACCCTTAGCCAAATTTCTCGAGAAATGTCCGGGTTGGGCCCATCTCTCAAAAGAGGTTTTCACGGGATCCTTCTCCACCATAATCTTGACTTCTGGTTCTGGCGAACGAATAGTCATCGGGACTCTCCTCTCTTCGGACAGGGGATAGCAACAACCTACCAACGGAAGATACGAAACTTCCAAGAACTAGAGTTTTTACCAGCATGTAGTAATCTATTCCCTTTTCCCTTGAGTTTGAAACTCGAGCAACTGCTGTAAAGAAGTTATGCGGGGTAGGCGTTTGATGGTATTATTACACGACCCAATAGTGCCTAATGGACTTGATAGGATTGATCATCCGTTCGGTAGGGAGAGGGGTGGCAAAGTCGATGTCGAGCAAGCAGGAACCTCTATCTATCAACTCCATTTGTTAACCTTTCTGTTTCATGTCGCTCCGCTCCCCCCCACGGATTAGTTAAACAAAGAAGAGCGTCCCGTAATTTTTAACCGATTCTGTGCTTCAATGTAATTACCGGGGGAAGGTGCTACTGCCTGTTTCCAATACTCAGCAGCTTGATCAAACCAAGCCTCCGAAATCTCTAAATTTCCTTGGTGAATGGCCTGTTCCCCTCGATCAGAATGGGTGATTATTTTCAAACCCCCTCCTTTAGAACCGAACTCGGGGGTTTCCCACCTCATACGGCTCAGACAACTCCGTTACTGGCTTTCTGTCCCCTAACAAAGAAATAGGGATTACTTTCAAACTTCGGAGGAACTAAGAATAGTCAGGTTTATGATTTCATCCGTCTCGAATAAAATGTTTTCCGTACTCCCAGTTAAAAGAACAAGAGGAAAGGAGTAATAACCTCTTTTGACACTAACTACCCCATCTCGACTTGGATTTTTTTGGATTGGAAAAATTTTTCCTTTAGGATTTGATACTACACCGTGGTCCGCCACTTATTCTTTCCCAATCATCTCTACTACAGAGAAAAATTGTATAACTTCTTTGATGGACCAATCTCATCGTATCGACCCAGATTTTCAATGACGAATCTTTGCGGTGCTTTATTCTTCGATTCAGTCAGTTATCCATGAGACAGTTAGGCTACCTTCCTCCTCCAAACCTGGATTGCTTCGAAAGAGGCCGAATCCCGCAGCTCGAGGCAGCTCCCGTTCGGAAGTATGCTTGGGGGAAGCCCTTTTCATTGGTTGAGTATTTATAAACCGAAGAATCCTGAAGCGCAGGTAGTCGCACGTGGTGACAGGTCACAGCCATATTATTAAAAGCTTGTGGCGGAGAAGAATTCCGCTCCGGTGCTTGAAAGTAGTATTCCAAAGCTCTTGCATGTTTTCCGTTGCTTGTGTGAGTGGGGCCTATATTATGAGGTATGTAACTTCGGTCATAGGAATCAACCTCCAAACGCATGGCTTTGTAGTAGCTTCATAAAGCTTCTGCATATTCTCCTTCGGATTGGGCCGACATCCGTTACGGTTGCTTATACGAATAAGCCCCGCTTCGAAACCGCACATGAGGTTCCCAACTCATACGGCTCCTCCCGCTCGATTCGCGGGTAAGAAATAGCATTCCAAGTGACCTAGTTATTTTTACTCCCAAACTGAAACCAAGGAAACCAAGCGGGGGTTAGTGTTTCATGAAGCTGGTATCTAACCATCCTTCTCGCAAAGAATTTTCTGAGGCGGTTGCGTCATTCCCTCGTGGCAACAGCAGTAACAACGAATCCCTTGTCAATTTATTCGTTCCCGACGTTTCCTTTTTTGAGGGGTTATTCACTTCAGCAATCTCCGATGATTTTGAGGGTATCCAAGCTGCAAACGGGATGGATGTTTGTTGCCCCAATCGCTACTGGCCGTTACCGCGACTTCGAAGTTACCGAGAGCAGGCGATAGCTGTCGAAACTCAAAATTGACGGAGATTTTGTATTGCCGATTCCTTCACGTGGTGCCTGCCCCCTCCCTGTGCTTACTCATGAAATTACCACGTATTACACATCAATTTATGGATCTAACCTCCTGCTTGCTTGATACCGAAATCCGTGGGAAGTGGGAGCCGTAGCTTCCGAGGCTGCATCAATCGTGGATACGCGACCGAAGGGTTTGTTTGGCAATCGAAACACACCTCTGGGAAATGTGGGCTTATCGAAGCTGTAATTTATTCAACTTATATTGAGTAATGGTAAATTGCTTGCCTTATCGAATCGCACCATCCCTGTGGTATGTAGAAGCTTCCCTCTCTCTCTTAGTGGTGGGTAAGATTTGCAACAAAATATCCGCTAGAATTGTGAAAGTTTTGTCGATAAAGTTGTCATTTCTCTGAGATCTAGGCGTAATCAATTTCGACTCCTTGTTTTTCTTTTGCACCTCACCTATTACTGGTACATCAATTGAGGTTGCAAAAGGAAAGGTATGCTTAGCCGATAATATGGAAGGAAAAATTAGTAAAGCGCCAAGTCGCGTTGAATATTTTACCCCTGCCTGATTTGCACTTCGGAAAAGAAATTGTTCCCAACTACTACTCGCAAGTCACTTGTCACTTTACCACCTAAATCCCTAAAATATGTCGAATAACTTAATTGATGAACCCCAGGAAGGGTGGCCGAGCGGTTTAAGGCGTAGCACCGGAAATGCTAAGTAGATTTCCAGCTACCGAGGGTTCGAATCCCTCCCTTTCCTTTCTCTATTTTTACCTCCCCAAGGCTATCTTTCTTCTCTTCTTTATCGAAATCTAGCTAAATAGCCGATTCGGAAAAGACAGGTTGGAGTCCGGGTTTCGAATCAAGCTGTCCGAAAAAAAGCTAAAGGACCGTCTCAGTAGAAGCAGTAAGAGCTGGTAATACTTTGGCTGATTAGGAATTTCGTTGAAGTGACGTGGACCAGTGATTCGGATAATTCACCGCATACCGAATTAAATTGCCCAAAACCGGAGTATTTATCTATAAGGCAGAAAATTTTAAGTTAATTTCTGCTCGGAAGAAGTAACAAGCCAGACCAAGAAACTTTCGTTATTTTCTTTTCCGAGTAATCTGCTTCCTGAATTCTATCATCCCAAGTGCTTTGCCTGGGTTTCCATTGTAGAGACCTCCAAATTACTCGATTAAATTTTTGACTCAGTAAATGATCATTAAGCTTTTCGGGAGTAATACTCAACAACTAACAATTCATTTATATTCAAATTGACAGATTCTCGATTGGCAACGCGATTCACCAACCCTGTAGGCCTGTTCCCTTCCGACAGAGAAGCGGTCAAGTGATCCGGTATTTTGTCCCCCCCGGGAGACTCACCCTTCAGCGCATTACAGGAAGTTGGTCGATTTCGAACAGTGATGATATCTTTCGGCTTGCAGCGGTAGCTTGGTATATCTACAATACGATTGTTCACTAAAATATGTCTGTGATTAACTAACTGTCTAGCGGCAGGAATCGTGGAAGCCATACCTAAGTTAAAAATAACATTATCCAGACGCATCTCAAGTAATTGCAGCGGTACTTGGCCCGTTGAACCCCTAGTTCCTCTAGCGATACGTACGTATTTCAGTAATTGCCGTTCTGTTAATCCGTAATTGAAACGTAGTCTTTGTTTGGCCTCCAAACGCACACAGAATTGAGAAATTTTTCTTGAAGCTGATTGATCGGTAGCAACTCGAAATTCTCCCAGGTTGGGTGTTTCACCCCCACCCGTAAGCCCCGGTAAATTCTTTAGGCGACGTATCATTTTCAAGCGAGGTCCTCGGTATCGAGACGTGAAAACTCCTTTTCTGTAAACGTTTTATAGTTGGGGAATAAACTTATGGGATCAGCACGGAGATACCACCTACTACTGCTGGCGAGGGAAATAGAAGTTAGTCAGGATTGATATCTGTGACAATCATAACATATGAATAGTGACTAATAAATATTCAATTTGTTGTCAGCAGTTCAAAAAGAGGTGGGGGGGGGGGGGGGTAGACGAAAACTGCCAGCGATTCGTAATGCCAAATAGAGACGTTATAGCATATCCATTTACATAAAAATTTCATCAAAAAAAATCAAACTGATTGGCGAATATAATATATTGCTTCAAGTAGTGCATTCATATATACTTCTATAATAGAAACTCAACTTCTGGGAAGAAATTAACTCGTCGTCGACAAGTTGAATTACATGCATTTTTTTACTTGAAGTGCGAGATAATGAAACAAATTCGTCTCCTTTTTCCTAGTAGTTAAAAGCCTACTACACCGAAGAAATTGTGTAGACAAATTATGTCACGGTTCCGGACTATTTCAAATTTAAGGGTGGACGAAATGGAGTCCGCCTGGGGTAGGCGGATTAGGTAGGTGTAAGCACGCCGAAAGTTTTCAGACACATATCTGTGGTTATCTATCTCTTCTCGTCAGTTCGTTGGGGCCTAAAGGGTGGGGATATGGCGGAATGGTAGACGCAGCGGACTCAACCAGATTGAGCCTGGGTATGGAGACGTATCAAGTGGCAGTCCCCAGATTCAGGGGAACCTGGGACCATTTATCGGGCAATCCTGAGCCAAATCTTGTATTATTCAGATGAATTTCGGGCGATGAGGCGAGATAGGTGCAGAGACTCGACGGGGGCCATTCCAACGAGCAGTCTGTTAGTTACTAGTTCTCGAAATAACTGAATATCTAACTTTTTTGCGTGGTTAACTGCATGGAATAAGATGTAGAAGTATAAGTATAAGACTGAAACCCGGTAAGGGAATAAAGTTTTAATTCTTTTCTTATTTGGACGCGGACCCCTCGGTTTGGGCCCAGCATTCATTCACGAAATTCTGTTCGTACTTGGTAATGCAACACTAAGTAGACTCCTTCTACTATTGCCAGTCCGCATATTCTCCTCTTACCTGTTGCAGGATCCCACTCCGTTCCAATGGAAATTATTCAGCAAGCGAGCCGGTAGCAGAAAATGATACTTTCGTGAATGGAGGTAGAGTCCCATTCTACACACTTAATGAGATAAGAAGTAGCGGCGCAAGTTGCAGTAGAACGAAAATCCGTTGGTTTCGACCGTGAGGGTTCGACTCCCTCTATCCCCAACGAGACACTTCAATTAACCCATTTCAGGTTGTTCGGATTCACACAATTTGTTCGGAAGCAAAATACGGAAGCCACTTCAATTTTATTTTCTTCGGCCTCTCCGAAACACTTTGCAGGTGAGCCATTCAGGCTTTTAATATACGTGAATGGCTCAGTCGAGCCCCCTCCCCCTCCAGACTTTATTTACTGGAAGCGATACTGTGTCAAACAGGTCGACGAAGGCGAGATCAACGGTTTGACTAGGCAAGAAGCTGGAGTTTAAAAATAAACTTCACTGATTTCTAGTTGAGTTTTATCCGTAAATGAATCGGCCGAGATAGCTCAGTCGGTAGAGCAGAGGACTGAAAATCCTCGTGTCACCAGTTCAAATCTGGTTCTTGGCATCCAAATGGTTTGTGAGATAAGCCAAACCAGTTCTGGTATTGCAGAAAATCAACCAGCCCTGAAGGAGCTAACCAAAAACCAGGAAGTATCTTGAAAACTGCGTGGGTTACTCGAGAGCTTGGTAACCGTAAACAGTTTTGGTAAGGATTAGATGGTAGGTAACGGTATCCCGACGGTCGGGAAGTAAGTTTTCAGACGAGACCAATTTCTCCTTTCACCCTCGTACGAATTAATAGGCATCCTGTAACTCGTAGAAATTGGGTACGACGTAATCTTTGCGTAGAGGCCACCCTACCCAACTTTCAGGCATCAGTATACGCCTAAGGTGCGGATGACCCTGATGGATTATTCCCAACATGTCATAGGATTCACGTTCCTGGAGATCTGAGCTTTTCCAAACCCAGTAAACCGAAGGTATTTTAGGGTCTTTTCTTGGAACAAATATTTTTGTACACACTTCCTCGGGTTGATCTGGCTGATCTCGCATCTGTGTCAGGTGGTATACGCTGACTAAAGACCCTCCCGGTGCCGAGTCGTAAGCGCATTGGGGGCGCAGGTAATTGAAGCCGTAAGCATATGGGGCGACAGCTACAGACAACCACTCCTCCGACTTGACTTGCAAAGTCTCGACACCCCTGTAATCATAACCCAAAGGTCGGTGGGAAAACTTATGTTTGGTTGACCAAGCGGATAATCGACCCCGCGTCTCGATATTGAACTTATCCCTATCGATAGTGTTCATATTGGTTGATACCTCTCCCTTTTTATCCAGGTATGAAATAAAATCTAGTTATTCGCCTACTTCTGATACTTACTTCTCAGGCCTATCTCCAAGCTTTTGAAAGTTTTCCGATAAATTATTTGATAAGAGCTTTGTGTCACAATTAGTTAATTCTTGATTGTATTTACCTATATGAATGCTAGGTACAAAGCGAAATCGATGATTTAGGTTGGGGTATTTCGTTCGGGTGGGGCGGGAAGCCCGATCTATGAAACTTCCTCTAGCAATTTTCTTACGGAGTTTTGTTGCGGCATCAGTAATAGCTTCAGGTTTGGGTGGGCAACCCGGCAAATAGATATCAACGGGAATTGATTTGTCTACCCCGCGAACGGTGCTGTAGGAATCTGTGCTAAACATGCCCCCTGTAATGGTGCAAGCTCCCATAGCGATTACATACTTCGGATCAGGCATTTGCTCGTAGAGTCTTACGAGGGACGGGGCCATCTTCATGGTTACAGTGCCAGCGGTAACAACTAGGTCTGCCTGCCTAGGACTGGATCTGGGTACTAGACCGTATCGGTCAAAATCAAATCGTGAACCAATTAGGGAGGCAAATTCGGTGAAGCAGCAGCTGGTGCCATATAGAAGTGGCCACAAACTGGAAAGTCTGGACCAGTTGGAGAAATCACTCATATTAGCTAAAAAAATTGAATTCGACACACCCCATTCGGGGAGGGGAGGCTCCGCCGAATTGAGGGGGATATCTACACCGCGGGGTTCGACTCTCTCTCTGCCGCTTTCACCCGAATATTCGGAAGTTGACGCCATTCCGATGCTCCTTTTCGCCATGCGTGAACCAAACCAACTACTAATATAAAGATGAAAATGATCACTTCGATGAAAGCAAATAGTCCCAATTCCCTGAAAGAAACAGCCCAGGGATGGAGAAATACGGTTTCGACGTCGGAGACCGCGAAAACCAAAGCAAACATGTAATAACGTATCTGAAATCGAATCCAAGTATCTCCCTTCGGCTCAATGCCCGACTCGTAACTTGTTAACTTCTCTGGTCCTTCCCGGGTGGGAGCAATAAATCCGGGAATCGAAAAAGCTAAGTAGGGAATAGATATAGATACTAGCAGAAAAATCCAGAAGGAGTCATATTGGTGGAGCAGAAACATTTGCATACCCCTTTCGCCTCAATTTTTTAATTTAGTTGATAAACCTGGAGCTAAACGAAAAGGTGTCGACATCTGGGTTGGTAAATAACCATCGTCTTGCTATACTGCAATGGGTTTGGCACGTATAACCCCCTTGGGGAAGTGAATTAAATTCTTAGTTTGACTATACCGGCAGTTACCCCATCGATAATGAGAAGTGGAGAGGGGTGTTAGCTTTCTATTTCCGAGAATGGCGATGTCGGATTTCTAGCAGAAAATTTGGGTGATTCGTAACTTTCAACAAATTGCCTGCACATATCTCCGATTCAGTTAGTGATTAACTGCATCAAAGAACTGACATATATATATATATCTCACTAGAAAGAGAAAAGCTTAATAATTTAGATGTGATAATATAGTCATTTAAATAGACAACTTGGATTGATTGGGTAGACATACGGTGTACCAACGACCTCCCACTCCTTTTTCTTCGAGTTAGGACTATACGGATTCAAGCCGTAGACACTCCCAGTCATGCGGATCGGAATGTGGAGAAACGTTCTCGAACTGCGTGGCAAACCCAACATGCCGCTTCTACGGCATAGGGCTCTCCTGCCAGCTGCTCCCCAATTTAGTCGGCAAAAACAGCCAATTGCTGATGCACCAACCCTTTTTCCCCAAAAAATTCTTTCCGAGGAACTACATGGGGAAAGAAGAAGTAAATCAAGCAATCCCGAAGTATCTTGAGAAGGTCACTAACGCCGCGTTGACACAGGTTTGCCTCTAGGGACACAGGTCCACCTCGCGATATCAAATATTCTCTGTCGCTTGGAAGCGGTGTGCAACACTTTATCTACCCGAAAGTTCGTGAGACAAAGAAGAGATTTCACCTGGGGTACTCGCGCCGCCCCCACCACTTCTGGCGCCGGATAAGCCACTTACCCACCATATCAACTTCTGGGGGTTGACTTACCTTGTTTTGGTCAACCCATCTGTCATGCTACTGGTTTCTTCCGTATTCTCCGCTTCAAGTGAAACAAAAAACTATCATGCGGAGTTTCACACAAATCGTTGGGTTTCGACAAATCTCGTGAGGAAGAGACATCGGCGCACGTGTAAACGAAGCGCTCTACCGCTGAGCTATAGCCCCTGATCCATTTGATCATATATGAAATAACTTCATCGGTATCAATTAATTTTTGTCAAGTCAACGAATCGTTTTGAAAAAAGCGATATATATATATATATGGGATCGAATATTTCTCAAGTGATGAAACATGCTGTTGTGTCTAGCTATTTTTTCGGGTATAATAGAGATATCTATATATGAGTCACGCACCTCGATAGGTAGAGGTATAAAAAGTGACGTGGGACAAATCGATGGCAGCCTACTTGACTCAGCGGTTAGAGTATCGCTTTCATACGGCGAGAGTCATTGGTTCGAATCCAATAGTAGGTAACACTTACTAGATACCGTGATGATTAAATTGGTATCTAATAAGTTTTACTGCATATGAGACACATCAGAGGTTTTTGCGCGTAGCACGATAGTATTATCATAGGACTACCGAATCACTTAGTGCTTCTGGACTTAGAGGAGATGCGTCAAGCCGCAGTTGAAGCTTCTAGTCTGGCCTTCGCTCTTTTAAAAGCTGAGTTGGCTTCTATTACTCTTTTCTTGCCTTCTGCCTTAGCTGAGTCAGCCTGAGCCATCTGAAAAGTTCTTCGAGCTTCGTCGGGATCGATTTCGGTAGCTCTTTCCGCTTCGTTAACTAATATTGTTACCCGATTGTTATCTACCATGGCGAAGCCGCCCATCAGCGCCATTGAAGACCACTGCCCATCGTGACGTATCTTCGAAACTCCCATATCCAAAGCTGCAAGAAGCGGCGCGTGATTGGGTAGTATACCAACCTGACCACTATTGGTGGATGAAGCGATTTCCCAAACCTCGGAATTCCAAACTATTCGATTAGGGGCCATTACGCGAAGATTCAATACCATCTCTTTTACTGACCCTCCGCTTGTAAAGCCGCAGCTTTCGCAGTGGCTTCGTCGGTATTGCCAGCTAAGTAAAAAGCTTGTTCGGGGAGATTATCCAACTCTCCAGGAAGAATCATTTGAAATCCCTTAATGGTTTCTGATAAACTGACGTACTTACCCGGGGAGCCGGTGAAAACTTCTGCCACGAAGAAGGGTTGCGATGAGAAACGTTCTATTTTCCGAGCCCTAGCTACCGTCAGGCGATCTTCCTCGGATAACTCGTCTAGTCCGAGAATAGCTATAATATCTTGAAGTTCCTTGTAACGTTGCAAAGTTTGCTTAACTCCCTGTGCTGTGTCGTAATGCTCCTCACCCACAATCCAAGGCTGTAACGTAGTCGAGGTCGAATCCAGCGGGTCTACGGCTGGATAAATACCTTTCGCCGCTAATCCCCTCGAAGGCACGGTAGTAGCGTCTAGGTGTGCAGATGTCGTGGCGGGAGCCGGGTCAGTCAAATCATCGGCAGGTACGTAAGCAGCTTGAATGGAAGTTGTTGATCCCTCCTTGGTGGAAGTAATTCTCTCCTGCAATGATCCCATTTCTGTACCAAGGGTCGGTTGATAACCCACGGCGGGAGGCATCCTACCCAGTAACGCCGAGACCTCCGATCCCGCCTGGACAAAGCGGAAAATATTGTCAATAAATAGGAGTACATCTTGCTTGTTAACATCTCGAAAGTATTCCGCCGTTGTTGGAGCAGTTGAGCCAACTCTCATACGAGCTCCCGGTGGTTCATTCATCTGACCATAAACCAGAGCCACCTTTGATTCCGAAATGTTTTGTTCATTAGTAACTTTTGACTCTTTCATTTCCATGTAAAGGTCATTACCTTCACGTGTACGTTCTCCTACCCCGCCAGATACGGATACACCTCCATGAGCTTTCGCAATATTATTGATTGATTCCATAATAAGAACCGTCTTTCCAACTCCAGCCCCACCAAATAACCCGATTTTTCCGCCTCTCCGATACGGAGCTAAGAGATCCGCAACCTTTATACCCGTTTCGAAAATCGATAATTTGGTATCCAACTGGGTAAATGCCGGGGCGGACCTGTGAATCGGAAATGTCGTACTAGCTTGTACGGGACCCAAATTATCTACGGGTTCGCCAAGGACATTGGATATTCGTCCCAGAGTAGTTTCACCAACGGGAACACTGAGGGGGCCTCCCGTATCAACAGCACCCATACCTCTCATCAAACCGTCTGTGGCACTCATAGCTACAGCTCTCACTTCATTATTACCTAATAATTGTTGGACCTCACAAGTAACATTAATCTCTTGACCTGCTGGATTTTGTCCCCTGACTATTAGTGAGTTGTAGATATTGGGCATTTTCCCCGGCGAGGAAGCCACATCCAACACTGGTCCAATGATCTGAGTGATATAGCCCACGTTTCTTTCCACCAATTCAGAAATTTCGAAAGAGAGAGAACTGGTTTTCGTAACTATACTATTTCGGTGTATTATCTTTATTTGATTACTGAATCGATAGAAATATATGGTATTTCATCGTTGAGTGGTCGATGGGAAGGAAGGAGTTAATCGCCCCCCTCCCACTCACTCCCCTTTATTTAAATTCGTTTCGCAGATGTAGCTATAGGTAAATGAAATAGGAGGGGGGGGGGTAAACCGAACCGCAGATGAAGCAAACTTATCCTTCGTTTTGTATACGATCGAGAGACTGATGAAATCTGCGCTCTATTCATTGAATCTTCATTATTGGGGTACGCGTTATCCTCTCTTTCAAACGAGATTGACCATTAAACGCGAGAGATTGGCAATTATTTAGTTCGTATTCTATCGACCAGTCTAACCACGAAGAGATTCCCGAGTCAATGTATTGGGATGAGGCATAATGTTGCTTCTTAAGCAGTTTCTGTAAGAAAACGGATTGATTAGTTGCACCCCGTGTGAGACGCGGTATAAAATGATAATGTTCCATGCTTTAAATGGAGTTTTGACAGGTATAAGTATCATGCGCGGGTTGAACTATATCCACTTCGCGTTTCACATCGAAATACTCTACCTATGCCGAGCAGATCTCATCTTTGCAAGATTTACTAATTTAGTCATAGGGAGGAACAAACCCATGTCACCACAAACGGAGACTAAGGCAGGTGTTGGATTCAAAGCTGGTGTCAAAGATTATCGATTGACCTATTACACCCCCGAATACAAGACCAAAGATACCGATATCTTAGCAGCCTTCCGAATGACCCCACAGCCCGGAGTACCAGCTGAGGAAGCCGGAGCTGCGGTAGCTGCGGAATCCTCCACGGGTACGTGGACCACTGTATGGACAGATGGGTTGACCAGTCTTGACCGTTACAAGGGCCGATGCTACGACATCGAACCCGTCGCTGGAGAAGAAAACCAGTATATTGCGTATGTAGCTTATCCTTTGGATCTATTCGAAGAAGGTTCTGTCACCAATTTGTTCACCTCCATTGTAGGTAATGTTTTCGGATTTAAGGCTTTACGCGCCCTACGCTTGGAAGACCTCCGAATTCCCCCTGCTTATTCCAAAACTTTCATTGGACCGCCTCATGGCATTCAGGTCGAAAGGGATAAACTGAACAAATATGGACGTCCCTTATTGGGATGTACAATCAAGCCAAAATTGGGTCTGTCTGCTAAAAACTATGGTAGAGCCGTCTATGAATGCCTTCGTGGTGGACTTGATTTTACGAAAGATGATGAAAACGTAAATTCCCAGCCATTCATGCGTTGGAGAGATCGCTTCTTATTCGTAGCAGAAGCTCTTTTCAAATCCCAGGCTGAAACGGGCGAAATCAAGGGGCATTACCTAAATGCTACTGCAGGTACGTGTGAAGAAATGTTGAAGAGAGCTGTTTTTGCTAGGGAGTTGGGTGCACCAATAGTCATGCATGACTATCTGACCGGAGGGTTTACCGCAAATACAAGCTTAGCTTTTTACCGCCGAGACAATGGACTGCTTCTTCATATTCACCGTGCGATGCATGCCGTGATCGATAGACAACGAAATCACGGTATACATTTCCGCGTATTGGCCAAAGCATTACGCATGTCCGGTGGGGATCATATACACGCCGGAACTGTAGTAGGCAAACTAGAAGGGGAACGAGAAGTCACTTTAGGTTTCGTCGATTTACTTCGTGACGACTATATCGAGAAAGATCGTAGCCGTGGTATCTATTTCACGCAAGATTGGGTATCTATGCCGGGTGTACTCCCCGTAGCTTCGGGGGGTATCCACGTCTGGCACATGCCCGCTCTAACCGAAATCTTTGGGGACGACTCTGTCTTACAGTTCGGTGGAGGAACCTTGGGACATCCTTGGGGAAATGCACCCGGTGCGGTAGCCAACCGAGTCGCATTAGAAGCTTGCGTACAGGCCCGTAATGAGGGTCGCGATCTCGCTCGTGAAGGTAATGAAATTATTCGCGAAGCTAGTAAGTGGAGTCCGGAATTGGCTGCCGCATGCGAGATATGGAAAGCAATCAAATTTGAATTCGAGACAATTGATACGTTGTAAATAGATTTGGATCTCCGTAGCTATTTACTACTGGTATCCGTTCCGCAACAGTTGTCAGACATATTAGGAGTATCGGGAAGTAGTTAATTTTCCCCATACTCCCAATACGCGATACGTATTAAGGTTGGTTAATCAATGACGGAAACTGAGAAGCACATAGTCTCGAAATGTGAATCCGAGGGTTCGAATCCCTACCAACTCGTGTTGCAAAATTACGAGATACGAACGAGTAGTCTGAAGTTAAACTCAACACTTTATTAGAAACACCTCTACCATGTTGAGTTCCACAGCATATAGCTTCGCTTGTTTCGTTGGATAATAGAAATTGAATACCTATAATATGATTGATTTGATAGATAACTAGTCAATTGCCAATTAGTTATTAATTGCCAATTATTTATTGGGTCAATAACCTTGGATTTGGTCCCGATTTGTTGGTACCTACTTCAATTGGAGGAGAAGTTCGTCACATCATAGAAAATCTATTTAAAATTTATTTTCTCCACGGGCTAAGGGGAAACAACAGATGAGGAGATTTTTACGTCTGTAATAAATTGGTTTGAAGATAAGCGCAAATTTGGTGGATTGATTGGAGCTTTCCCCGAGGAAGCTACGAGAGGCTCTATCTCAACTGAAAAAGAAAGAGAGAAGCGGATAAGTGTTAACACGAATAGAGGATTACGGGCTCGATGCGATAACTGCGGAAATATGCTTCATGCAAAATTTTTGAAACAGAATAGAAGTGTTTGTGAAGAACGCGGTTATCATCTTTCAATGAATAGTATGGAAAGGATCGAACTTTTGATCGATCGCAACACATGGATTCCCATGGATGAAGACATGACTGCAAAAGATGTTTTAGATCTTTCCGACGAGGATTCCCACCAGAATCGGGTAGCTGTTTCTCAAGAAAAAACGGGTTTAACCGACGCCGTTCAAACAGGTATAGGATATCTAAATGGAACACTTATCGCACTTGGTGTTACGGACTTCCACTTCATGGGGGGCAGCATGGGTTCTGTCGTAGGTGAAAAGATTACTCGCTTAATCGAATATGCCACGGACAAATCTTCGCCGTTGGTCTTAATTTGTGCTTCCGGGGGAGCGCGTATGCAGGAAGGAACGTTGAGCTTGATGCAAATGGCTAAAATTTCGTCCGTCTTGCAAATCCATCAAGTTCAAAAAAAATTACTTCATATATCGATTCTTACCTATCCAACCACAGGGGGTGTCACTGCCAGTTTTGGCATGTTGGGGGATATAATTATTGCCGAATCCAAAGCGTATATAGCATTCGCCGGTAAAAGGGTAATTGAACAAACATCGCGTCAAAAGATACCTGATGGCTTTCAAGCAGCTGAGTCTTTATTTGATAATGGGCTACTCGATTCGATCGTTCCACGTAATCTCTCGAAGGGTGTTTTGGGCGAAATACCTGAGCTTTATTCATTAGCTCCTTGTAAAAGAAATTGAATTCGTTCCAAATTTTATTTCTCGTATTTCTAAATCAGCCACATCTTACCTCTTCACCAATAAACGGGAAAACAATCGTTATTTCCGTTTCTTCTTTGTAATGAAAAATTTCTCGGATCTTTTGGTGTCGGCGTACTCGTTCCCTCCCTGATAAACCCCAAAAAATGAAAAATCCAAATTAGATTATTTTACTGGAAGCCTGTAAACCCCTTTTCTTTCTGGAACAAAGGGAATATCATTAGATATTAGAAAGAAGAGTGAAACAGAGATATATCGTTGTATAAATAAATTTCTTCTTTTCTTTATTGTAGTTGAGGTAACTTTATCATGGCAGCATCTTATCTACCCTCTATTTTCGTACCCCTAGTCGGTTTGGTGTTTCCAGCAGTTGCAATGGCTATTTCATTTCTATATGTGGAGCGGGATGAAATCCTATAATTTTCTTCCCATTTTCTGGAGACGGAGCAAACCGCTCGGTGACTTCCTGATACCAATTGAATTCGAAGTCTAGTCTCAGCTAATACTTAATCAAGATGAATTCCCTCTTTCTTGGTGGTTATCCCTGTCCCAACAAGCTCGGGAAAGAATGCTACTCCAATCAATCTATGTCTCATTTTCATTTCATACAGAAATGAGATATAGATTGATTATTTGTTCTTAGGGTGAGATACATGTAGATAACTACCCCATCCCATATGCTATGTTTGAACCCCATCTTTGCACTTCGTTATTAAACGCGAATAAGTCGCAAACAAGCGGAGGTGATGGACTGAATAAGGAAATGGGGGAAGCAAAATTGATGACAAAATGGCTAATCCATCTATTACGCAATCTGTGAGGAAATAGTAATGAATTGCCGCTCCAAATGGATCCAAGTAGATTTCATAAAAGGCTCCCGTACATTTGCAAATTCATGTTGGGCTTGTATCCTTGTCTGCGGCGCAACAGGTTTTCTACCAGTGGGATTCTCTAGCTGGGTCGGGAAAGATCTGATCCCCGGACTTTCATCCGAACACATTGTTTTCATCCCACAGGGTGTTGTAATGTTTTTTTACGGGATTGCAGGCCTCTTTCTCGGGCTGTATCTATGGTGTACTGCGTTTCGGAACGTGGGGGGCGGATACAACTTGTTTGATAAGCGAGAAGGGTTTTCTTCCATCTTTCGGTGGGGCTTTCCCGGAAAGAATCGGCGCATCCACATTCGACTTGTACTAAAAGATGTGGAAGCGGTTGGATTAGAAAGTAGGGGGGGCTTTTATCCACGCCGAATTCTCTACCTAAAAGTCAGGGGTCGGCGAAATATCCCACTAACTAGGATCGGTGAAGGTTTAGCCCTAGGAGATATGGAAGAAAAAGCTGCCGAACCCGCTCGTTTCCCACGCGTATCGATTGAAGGTTTTTAAAATTTATCGAATTTCAGAACCGGATGATTTGCGAAAAAATGCGAGGCTACTGGAGTGGAGGGAGCTACGAAGGGAGAAAGTTTGGAGGGGGGGGGTCCGAAGCAAAGAAGGGATATCCTAATTACAAGAATTTATCTGATTAGTCTCGTACTTCGCCTATTTCCTCCTCCCGATTGATAGATAGTTACAGTTAATATATGCGATTACATCACTGGAAGCGAAGAATTCTTCGACGGCTTTTTAGTACTCCACAACGTTCCCCGGATAGAGCTTATGAGGCTAGTAAACAACTACAGCCCTTGATAAACGACTCCCCGCTTCTCGTGCGAATGGAATTATCCCCCCCAACACCGGAGGAGTTGCCGCGGGCCACGACAGCGCCCACAAACACGGCATCCAAGAAATCTAGATATCTAATATATTGCAGTCTCTTAGAGCACAGATTTAGCATATCTATCTTGGGAATGCAGAAAGACCTGAAACTCATTTTCGGGACAAAGCTACTGGGATTGTTTCCAATTGGATGCCATTGCGCAAAAACTTTTTTGACAGAAAATTGTTTGAATACGTCTTCGCCGAACCTTCCAGATACTTCGCTTCTCCAAGATATATCTTTAAAATCTCGCCAAAGTTGTTACACGAATGGCGAAACAATCAGTAGACGAAGGAAAAAAGTTAGTTTCTCAGAAGATAAACTGGAGAATGATTTTCCTCCCGCAAAAGGATGTGTCTTTTACAAGTTGGATGGTATGGAAGAAATAAGTAGGAAATTAGCTTGGATTGAAGCGACTTCAAATGAGTTTGATGCCAAGGGAGCACGTTGCTCCGTAAACTTTCTCCCATTCCAAACTACCAAAAAAGTGATTGAAAAATCATTTAGTTACGAATCAGCAAATTTTCCGTCGGCCTACGAGTCAATTAGTTTGGTGCCTCGGTCTGTAACCCGCACTTTATCCAGGTTCGGGGCAGAATTGACAAACCAATCAAGTGCGTTGGTACATAATGATTTCGACTTAGCTAAAAACCAAGCATTAGTTTCCCTTCAATATGTTGGGTGTTTCCTGCTTCTGCCTCTCACGATTCCAATCAGTTTCAGAAATTGGTTTTTAGAGTCTTGGATTAGGGGCTGGTGGAACATTACCCAAACCCAGGTATTTATCAACCCCCTTCAAGAGGAAAAGGCTCTGAAGCAGCTCCGAGAGGTAGAAGCATTGCTCTGGTTAGATGACGCGACTGAACATTTGGCAGATACGCAGTTGCAAAATTATGATGCAAATGCATATGACGAGACTACTCAATTGGCAATAATGTATAACGAACTGAATATTCAGCTACTGCTGCAGCTAGTAACCGATGTAATTAGTATTGCCATCCCAGCTTTATTGCTTATAACGGGTCGAAAGAGACTTGCAGTTTCAAATTCCCGGATTCAGGAATCATTTTATAGTTTGAATGACACGACGAAAGCGTTTTCCATTCCCTCACTAACTGATTTATGTGTAGGATTCCACTCGCCCCATGGTTGGGAAATAGTCATAGGCTCCTTCTTCGAACATTTCGGCCTAATTCCCGATAAATATGTAATTTCTCGCCTCGTCTCAACCTTTCCAGTTATTTTAGATACAGTATCCAAATATTGGATTTTTCGTCACTTGAGTCGCACATCTCCCTCGATTGTAGCAACTTATCATACAATGAGTGGGTGACAAACACTTCTCCGAATTTGCATCTAGCAGGCTAGACTAGTCCACCCATTTGGATTATTTGCACTCCCCCCCCCTCTCGTTTGTCATCTGCTAATAATGATCGAGGGGTTATAGAAGAGGAAAGAATTGGAACAGGAAGAAATTATTTGCTACCAAGCGGACACATGACCCGTTTGTACAAAGACTTGAGACTAATCACCAATCTATGCGAAGAAGAATTACGAATAACTGGATGGAGAAGTGGTGGTGGATTCTGTCACTTGCGGTATCGATCGGTTTCGGTGAATTAAACTGTCCATCTGTATCAAATGCATATCCGATTCTTGCGCAACAGAATTATGAGAATCCCCGAGAAGCTACGGGGCGTATTGTGTGCGCCAATTGTCACCTAGCCAAGAAACCTGTGGATATTGAGGCCCCGCAATCCGTTCTTCCCGATACTGTATTTGAAGCAGTTGTTAAGATTCCCTATGATACGTAGATAAAATAAGTACTCGCAAACGGGAAAAAAGGCGGGTTGAATGTCGGCGCTGTCCTCATTCCACCAGAGGGGTTTGAATTGGCTCCTTCTAATCGCATCCCAGTTGAAATGAAAGAGAAATTGGGGAAATTGTCGTTTCAGAGTTACCGTCCCGGGAGAGAAAATGTAATCGTCGTAGGACCAGTGCCGGGCAAATTATACAGCGAAATCATATTTCCGATTATCTCACCGGACCCTGGTACTAACAAAGAAGCTCATTTCCCGAAATATCCCATTTATGTTGGGGGGAATAGGGGGAGGGGACAAATCTACCCAGATGGGAGCAGAAGCAACAACACGGTCTATACCGCTTCAGTAACGGGAAAAATAAAGAGGGTTGTTCGTAAAGAAGGAAAGGGTGGATACGAAATCACTATCGAAGAGTCATCCGAGAGTCGTGAAACAACCGATACCGTCCCCCCCGGCCTCGAGCTCATCGTTTCGGAAGGTGAGTTCGTCAAGGCCGATCAGCCATTGACGAATAACCCCAATGTTGGTGGATTTGGGCAGGGAGAAGTTGAAGTCGTACTCCAAGACCCGTTGCGTATTCAGGGTCTCATAGCTTTTTTTGCATCGGTTGCCTTGGCACAGATTTTCCTTGTGCTTAAGAAGAAACAGTTTGAGAAAGTCCAGTTGGCAGAAATGAATTTCTGACTGCCTACTCTTTCCGTTTCTCGCCATCCCTCCCGTGGCTAAATAACCCAACTGATAACTGTGTGTAGAAAAAGAGATCTCCACCTGTCTTTTTTTTTCTTCTTCAGTCAATGGTTTGATAGCTGCACGCAGAGTGTTGATTACATCGACTTTGGCTTCGTCGGCGGCGTCAACGACGTCGTCGACGTCACCCACATGTATTCTCTGACGCAATCGATTGACTTCTTCACCGACCAGTTCCCCAGTTCGACTCTATCAAGTCTGAACTGGGGCACAGAAGATGCAACGTCGGGTGGGGAAGTAGGCCACAAATATGGATAGGACTAGTTGGTAAGATTGCTTTTAGAAAGAAGTAAAGAAAAAAAAAACTTCATTTGTTAGTTTGTTAAAATAGAAGTTGTACCCGAAAATCTATTGATTGACCCGATTATATAAAAACAGCTTCCTCTCCCGGACTGGAATACCTCTCCCAAACCGGAATGTCAAACCTCCCATCTGTATAAATTATAGGATTGGAAAAAAAAATAGTAGGAGGAACTATTCGTTCTAGTTGTAACATTCAGCCTCGACCGATTCTTTAGATATAAAAGAATCGATCGACCCGTCTACTCAAGAGATGCGTCGTGGAGCTATGATACCAATGAAGCTGAGCATTACTACGTCCGGTCGACGAATCGACTACAATTCAACATATCACTAATCTGTCTCTATTTAATTAAATAGAGATATATTGAATTGAACCGCTTTTTCCTTCTCCTTCTTTAGGTGAAAAGGGAAGAAAAAACGGATACTTCGCTTATTTGTAGAATTCGGCAAAATTTTATTGATCAAGCGGCAATTATTATTGAGGAGACGACCCCAACCCCGAGTAAGCTCCGTAAGAGGATATGCCTAGCGAACCTATCACAAGTGTACCGGCTACAGTACCTACCAACCACGAGGGAATCCTTCCAGTGGTATTTGTCATCTGCGCCACCTCCTTACCCCGTACTTTCCTGGCTTTATCATCTGGCCTCGACTCGAGACATGAACAGTCACAAATAATTGGGATCTCGATCTCTTTCAGACAATTCTTTTTAGTTTCTAATTAAAGAAATAATTAGAAAATGGAACGGCAAGTACGAAAATCAGTAATAATCCCCGATAAAGGCTTGTACGATTCGATTCTACACTCTGTTTATTTGGATTCGGTTGTGTCATAAATTCGGAGCTCACTAAAAACTATCTTTGAATGAATTGCATAGCTGATATGGACCCCAAGAAGAAAACTGTAGGGACAGCTAAGCCGTGAACAGCTAACCACCTAACAGTGAAAATCGGATAAGTTTTATCTAAAGCCATTGGTTTCTCCTAAAAGAATTTGGTGAATGCGTCGACCTGTTCCAACGAATCGAAGCGGCCAGTTACCAAGGGAACTTCTTGTCGGCTCTCTGAAAAATATTCGTTTGGGCGGGGGCTTCCAAAAACATCGTAAGCTAAACCTGTACTGACAGATGGCCAGCCTGCAATAAACGGGGAGGGTATAGTAATGCTGTGGATGACCCAGTATCAAATACTAGTAATGATGTCAGCAAAGGGGCGTTCTCCTGTATTCCCAGACATGTTCAGCTCCGTATCTATCTATATCTATCTTGTAATACTAAGAAGGATTGTTTCCCGAAAAAGAAAGAGGATGAAAGATGCAGGATCCACCAGTAAACCTTTTCGAACGGGAACTGACCCCAATTAGAATGTCACTTTTATACCCAGGGTATATCCGAAATATACTGGTTCAGTATAGCTAGCTCGCCTTTGATGCGGCAAGGTTACTCGCTCCTCGCAGGTGAGGTGTTCGATACTTACGAAATTTCTGATGGGTGGTTGCCTACACCCAGACCAAACCGACGAGAAAGCCTTGGCCGGCTTCAGACCCGCACGGCGGCTTGCGGGCGCGGAGATCTCCTCCACTGCTCCGTCTTCCAGCCTGCCTTCGTATCTCGGCGTGTCCGGGCAATTACTGATTTCAACCAGGCCTAGGCATATTAGTAGGCCAAAGAGGTAGCCATTCCAGGGGGAATGGGGGCAGTTGCCGAAAAAGGGGGAGACTTCATTTAGCAATTACTAACCGATTAATTAACGATCAAGAGATACTATGTGGTTGCCTACCTCATAAATCGAACAAGTGAGACATAAATTAAATGAGTAAGACATAATTATACCAAATCAACTAAATTGATGGGTTCAGATCACCCCGATAAATGGGACTAATCAATCCCGACTTAGCAAATTTGAGTAAACGACTTTGATTCAGTAAGTTCGGGTGATAAACTACTCAGAGAAATCGTATACTAACCCATCTGTCAGATATTTTGGTATTCAAATTTATGCTCACTCTATCAAGCCACTTCGCCTTTTTGACGTCTGTATTAACTTCGACCTTAGCTTCATTTGTTGGATTGAACAAGATTCAGATTCTGTGACTTATCATTATCATATAGAATCTAGATGGAGGGGGAGAAGGGCGGAAAAGGGGGCCCCGCCGGCGCCTACTAATTCATTGCACTTACCAATTACTATTCGGTTGGCGCGAAAATCAACTTTGGTAAGTTCGGTAAGTATTTACATTAAATCTCTATAAACTGGAATGGTTGAAGCATCACTATCGGGAATTGTGTCGGGTTCGATTCCGATAACCCTAGCTGGATTATTTGTAACTGCATACCCACAATATCGACGCGGCGATCAACTAGATATTCGATAGAATCTAAAAATTGTTGCATCTCAAACATCAAACGAGACGTTGATTTAGAAGAAAGGTTAGAAAATATTCATCTAGAAATCCTTTTTTTACTTTCCATTACCTCATCATCTCCAGGATTTGTTCGAAAATATTTGCTTATCTTATTTGTTTATCTAAGAAACATACATGAGGGGCTGCTTCGGCGACAACAATTTCGTTGTCTTCATTTTCCAATTACTTCGTATTCGACACGTAATTAGTTATATCAAGTAATCCTTGGGTAAGCGGTAGTAGGCACGCCCTGTAGGATTCGAACCTACGACATCGGGTTTTGGAGACCCGCGTTCTACCGGACTGAACTAAGGGCGTCCCCTTTTTACCCCCGGGGTCCCTTTTTTCTTCGAGTGAAAAGGCGGCGCAGCTTCCTTCCTCACTCTGCGAGGAGGAAGTTGGGGGTGATGTAGGAGTTAGAAGTTTTTTCCCCTCCGCGGTAAATTGGTGAGACTAGAAGTCCCAGCCTCGAAGCTTGGTGCATGGATCGGAAATAATAGGGATGACGGGATTTGAACCTGCGACATTTTGTACCCAAAACAAACACGCTACCGAGCTGCGTTACATCCCTACTAGTCTCGATTTGCAACTGGTATCGTCGATCCAATGCTACTTCATCCAATTTATTATAACCGGTAGCTGTAGGTACCGGCTACCAGTAAAAGTAAAATTTATTTTTCGATAGATAGTTGTCTTTTATCACTACGTTCAATTACTACTCCTTCTTTTTCCCCACCTTTCATCGACATCGCGGGTGTTAGTACCACTGTTAGTACCACTAATATTGAGTACTCCGAAGTTATCAATTTTTCTGAAGGAGAAATTGATTTGTAAGTTCCAAATAATCGGTTCTCCGGAAGTGAGGGGAAAGAAGTAGAAGAGGAATAGAGACTAAGAGGTATATAAATAGAATTTTAGAAATAAGGAGTATTTTTAATGCAACATGTGAAGATATACCTATCTACGGCCCCTGTCGTAGCTGCAATATGGTTTGGCTTGCTAGCTGGTTCCTTAATAGAAGTAAATCGCTTCTTCCCAGACGCTTTACTATTTCCGTTTCTCTGACCCAAAGAACTAACTACAGAGGGATCAGACGAAGCAAGAAAATCGGATAAATTTACGTCTTGCGAGACGAGTGGCGCGTAACCCCGAGTTATTGATGGGGGGTAGCTGAAACTTAAATCTTATTGTTAAAACTTTCCGAGTAGTCCGCTCAAACAAATTTGGATCTACTTGCGACCCTCCCCCCCTCAAAAAAAAAAACTTATCTTATTATGATGCAATTGATTCTATGACCAAAAGTAAAGATGCGAGGGTAACCACTGCTTTGGCATGTACAATTTGTACTTGCAAAGAGGCTGGCGACAGCGACAAATCGACGGGTATTTCTCGATACACCACACGTAAGAATCGCCGTAACACACCTACTCGGTTGGAATCAAAGAAATTTTGCGTCTGTTGCCACAAACATACTTATCACAAGGAACTAAAGAAGTAAAGGATATTTCTGATTAATTGGTAAGTAATCAATATTAATTTGTATTGGTAGTCACAAAAAAATATCACGAATAAATTTAAACGATCTCTCCGTAGACGTTCCCCGTCTATTCGCTCCGATGAAGCTATTGATTACAAAAATACGAGTCTACTTCGTCGATTCGTCGGTGAGCAGGGAAGAATCCTATCGAGACGGATGAATAGATTAACCTCCAAGCAGCAGCGCTTGGTAGCTATCTCTATAAAGAGAGCCCGTATTTTGGCTTTGCTACCCTTCTCAAACAACGAAAATTAGATAATTTTGGAAAATGGACTTCCGGGGGATTTTTCAATTCGATAACTAGGAATCTCCTGCGAAAGCAACGTGATTGAATGTTTCTAAGTCGAATCAAACTGATGTCTATAAGATAGTCTGTCCTTCCGTTTGTCTTTTCCTCCTTCTCCTCTCCCTGTGACAGATCCGCAAATTAACCCGTCCTCTATTTCTCTATTTCCGGCCTCTCCGTTTAATCCGGAGAGGCTTACCGCTGCATGTCAATCTCTCTCGTTATTAATTTCTCGTACGGGCCTAGGGGAACGGTAAGCATCTGGAGTAGCTACTTGCGCGAGTGTCTTGCGATTCAGAAAAACTTGATTCCCAAACAAATTATGAATCATCGAACTGTACGTAACTCCATTTTTTCGCGCCGCTGCATTAATCCGAGCGATCCACAGGCGGCGAAATTTTCTCTTTCGGTTGTTTCTATCTACATAAGCGCAAGCTAATGCCCTTCTTTCCTGCTGGTTCGCTGTTCTAAATAATCTCGAATGAGCCCCCCGAAACCCGGATGCGAAATCGAGAATGTTTTTCCGATATCTACGAGCTATGGATCCCCGTTTTACTCTGGTCATTATAAGTATAGCCTCGCGGAAAATTATATTTTCGTCCGAAAAATCCATTTATTCCTGGGCTCCGCTACTCCCTCAAATAGTTTCGTTTCAATATCTCTTATTTAGAGATATCGATTTAGAAATATCAATTTGGAGAAATAGGTAAGCTGTGTCATACTGAAACGTACCCCATCTGGAGAGGTGAAAATCCCAAAGATAGATTTAGATTTTAGTTGCACTATGTGCGGTGACATACCGCGCCTTTCAATTCTTGGAAGGTCGCAGGTAGTTGCTTCATAACTATCGGTAATTTTGTCGGCTGTGACAAATTCCCGTCTTTTTATCTGATGTGATAAATAGAGATTCCGTCAGCTTTGGCTACTCCGACTTTCCCCCCCGCAAATACTCCGGTACAGGTTGGATACCCGATCAGCATCTGCCTACCTGTCGGTAAGCAGTACGTTGTACCGGAGATACTACGGATTCCAATGTTTCCGTGGTCAATTTCTTATGGCAGCCGGGTCCCCCCTATATACCGGAGCCTAGGCTTTTCCGAAGATAAGGAAAACAAAATTGCTGTTGGCGGGTCGCATGATCCCCAATATTTAACTCATCCCATCAAGCTGGGCTTTCTCACTTCCATTTCTTATTTGTCTCGGAAGAAATCATATGTATAGTAACGGTATTTTACGCTGGAGATTGGCGGAACAGCTGACCCGTATTTGTTGCCATTGCAATGGGATTGGCGGAGGAGGTATAGAAGTTGATATCACCCGCTTGGCTTCGCTTAATAACTCAACTTTATTATCACCGATTGACTTTTGTCGTCCCAAATCAAAATGATCGGATTTGCACCGACTCAAACCACGAATTTCCACTTCTTATCGAAACAGATAGATTATGGATTTATCCCTATTTCATTCGGGGGATTATCTCACAACATCAACCCCTTAATGTCTCAGGTTTCCGATCCGAACAGGTCACACATACACCCTAGTACACACACCTCTCCGTTGGGGGCATCCCCGAAGAGCGGGGGATTTCGTCCCACTCTTCAACCGTTGCCTCGCTTTTCTAATAAGTTGCTGATTTGTTGGCACGTTCAAAGACGCAGAGATTTTATTCGGTTCGAAATATTATCAACCATTTGGGGAAACTTTCTAGATCTCGGTATCCAACAATCAATCTTTACAGGATTCTCTTGTTTGAAGCACTAAAAGAAACTTCGAAGATTTGCTTTTTTTTTTCCCAATGGATGGATTAGTAACTGGCTGAGCTAATAGACGTGAAACTACGAAGAAAAAATTGAGTAAGAGGAATTCACTTCTTCTTTGTAAGTGTCAGTTACTTCCTACCCACCGAATCTTTAGGCTGACGCGTTTTCCAACGCCACGGGGTCCGCAACGCCGTAATCCTGGGCTTCTTCTGCTGGCGGAAAAACGTCTCTTTCCATGTCTTCAGAAATTATCCATAAAGGTTTACCAGTTCTTTGGGCATAGACTTTGGTTATGCAATCGCGGAGTTTTGATGCTTCTTCTGCTTCCATAACGCATTCCCCAGCTTGTCCGTCGTAATACGAACTAGCGGGTTGATGAATCATTACCCTAGTTATATGATTCTGATTAAGTCCAACCGTACAAGCAAATTCTTTTGCATACGGCTACACTTCTGGTGGGGCAACAAAGTCTGTTCGAATCGGTAGTTAAACATTAACTCCTTGTCTTAAAAGACAGATTCACTTCGTTGTAAAGCCCCTTCCTCTTGCAATACCATGGGAAGAGTATTACGAGATCATACCATCCTTTCTTTCAAACGTATTATGATGATTCCGTCGCTGCAGCGCGCCAGCAATCCCAGAGTTTGCTATATATACCCTCGATGGACAACGAAATTGACATCGCTCAACTCTTTAAAAACTTGATGCTTTATTTCTAAAAAAAAACTCGAAGTTTAATAAATTATGTAGATTCGATATTTCATGCAATTTATGACGCTGGGATATATTGATTTCGATCCGGAATGAATCTACTACAAGTCAAAAAATTTATTTTGATTCACTTTACCTCCTCAGCGTTTCATTATTTCATAGTTGGATGTTTGTGGGGGGAATCGCCAAGTAATAATTGCCATGCTACTGTTACCCCAACTAGGCGAAGGCAAAGTTCTAACCCGCACAAATCATTGGCGCCAAGCGTGAGGTGGTGCTATACGTCTGGTAATTTCTCCCCCAGCCAAAATGGAAGATCCCATCGAAGCAGCTAGTCCCATGCAAATAGTATGTACATCTGGCACGACAAATTGCATCGCGTCGTAAGCAGATATTCCGGCTAATACCGCTCCACCTGGTGGATTTACATACAAGTACATATCTTTGGCTTGATCTTCCCCATTTAGATACATCATGATACCGATAAGTTGATTGGCGATTTCGTCATCGACCTGTTGACCCAGAAAAGGAAGTCTCTCTCGATAAAGCCGGTTGATTGGGATAGGTTTCCGCGATTCCCACTCCGCCCCCCCCCCCCCCAGAACCGTATAGGTATCGTTAGATACATACGGCTCCGCTAGCTTCTATACGAAATGAGTGTAAGAAAAAACTATTGCTTCTTCTTTCTCCCATGTCTTCGATCCCACCGTATTGGAGCTTCCGGTTCAAGTTTGTCTGGCCCAGCTTTCCCACATTCTGAACCACTTCGTGACTGGTGGTCGGTGAATTCACTCCAGCGTGTCAACTTCTCCCCCTTGCACCAGCGCATTTCCGTTCGTGATTGAGTCTTTTTGATGCAAAGAGTCTTTAGGTTCATCTTCTACCCCGGAGGTTGTGGGGTTCCGACCGCCATTTGCACATACGGAACAAATAGTTTCACTTCCCCTATATCTACTTCCACATCTTATGTAACATATTCACAGAAAAATCTATTTAATTTTTTTTCTGTTCTGGTTTTCATTTCATAGTCATTCTGTCTACGATTGATTTTTGGGATTGAGTAACCGGAGCCTAGGCAATCTGTTTATTCCAACTAACCGTGGATTCTAACGACTACCAAACCTATTGACAGATTTTTCTCACACATTTGACCACTGATAGATTAGTCAATTCCAAGCGAGATAGAGACAAATCAATCGGATAAGAGATGATGGAAACGGGTTCCGTCCGGCTCGACGCACCTGACAAGTCGCACTATACGTCAACCCGAGCCGCATCCTCTTCCCCAGGGAGACGAAAGGGTACCTTTGGAACACCAATTGGCATATAGAAACTACCGAAGGAGGTTGTAGCTACCTCCAAATTGGGGACGTAGAAGCCGAAAAGAAGCTTATGTCACATTATAACACGCCTGACGAAGACGACGTGGGTGAAAGAAGTCGTACCTTTTTGCAGATATTAACAGACTCTGATGGGACCAATCTCTACGTTGTTATGTAAAGCGCGTAAATGCTAAAATATCCATGCCTTCATCTGTTCCTGAAAAAAAAGTTACTGGCTTATCCCACATCACTACGTGTTTCGTACAAATAGGTAGGTGAAACAAGAGAAGAGAACTGCTTCTAGTCACGAACCAAATTATTGATTTGTATATTTCACACAGCAAATTTTATCTCGTCTATTTATAACTCAATAACGCAAGCCTGTATTGCAACAAAGTTACGTAGTGGTCACTCATCTCCAATATCCAAGAAAGGGGTTTCTCACGGGTTTGCCTCGGTATCGCGTCCATACCGTTGTATTAAACGATCCCGGTCGTCTGATTTCCGTGCATCTGATGCATACTGCTTTGGTCGCTGGCCGGGCGGGTTCAATGGCTTCATATGAACTAGCTGTTTCTGACCCATCGGATCCCGTTCTTGATCCCATGTGGAGGCAGGGTATGTTCGTCATTCCATTTATGACTCGCATTGGAATAACGAAGTCGTGGGGAGGCTGGAGCATCACTGGGGATACCGCAACTGATGCGGGTATCTGGAGTTACGAAGGAGTAGCCGCGGCCCATATCATACTATCCGGTTTGTTGTTTTTAGCCGCTATCCGGCACTGGGTGTATTGGGACCCGGATCTGTTTCGCGACGATCGCACGGGAAAACCATCCCTGGATCTACCAAAAATATTTGGAATCCACCTATTTCTTTCAGGAGTACTTCGTTTCGCGTCTGGAGCATCTCACGTAACAGGTTTGTTTGGCCCCGGTATTTGGATATCAGATCCTTACGGATTAACCGGAAAAGTGGAACCCACAGATCCGGCTTGGGGGGCCGAGGGTTTCGACCCATTTGTACCGGGCGGAATAGCCTCGCACCACATAGCAGCGGGAGTTTTAGGTATACTGGCGGGTTTGTTTCACCTCAGTGTTCGTCCTCCCCAACGGTTATACAAAGCTCTACGTATGGGAAATGTCGAAACCGTGTCGTCTAGCAGTATTGCTGCCGTATTTTTTGCCGCTTTTGTGGTTTCCGGAACCATGTGGTACGGCTCTGCCGCCACTCCGGTCGAATTGTTCGGCCCCACCCGTTACCAGTGGGATCAGGGGTACTTTGAACAAGAAATCGAGAAACGAATACGATCAGGTGAAGCCGAAAATCTAAGTCTATCCCAGGCTTGGTCGAAGATTCCGGAAAAATTAGCTTCTCACGACTACATTGGTAACAACCCCGCCAAAGGGGGATTGTTTAGAGCAGGTGCAATGGACAACGGAGATGGTATAGCTGTCGGTTGGCTAGGCCATGCCGTCTTCAGAGATAGGGAAGGCCATGAACTTTTTGTACGCCGTATGCCAACTTCTTTCGAAACATTTCCCGTAGTCTTGGTAGATGGCGAGGGCGTTGTGAGAGCTGATGTACCGTTTAGACGAGCAGAATCAAAATATAGCGTTGAGCAAGTCGGTGTAACCGTAGAATTCTTCGGTGGTGAACTAGATGGTGCTAGTTTCAGTGATCCAGCCACGGTGAAGAAATATGCCAGGCGCGCTCAATTAGGTGAGATCTTCGAATTTGATCGCGCCACTCTAAAATCGGATGGTGTTTTTAGAAGTAGCCCACGGGGTTGGTTCACTTTCGGCCACGCCACGTTTGCCCTCATTTTCTTCCTCGGCCACATTTGGCACGGTGCTAGAACCTTGTTCAGAGACGTTTCTGCCGGTATCGACCCCGACTTGGATGCCCAAGTTGAATTCGGGGCATTTCAAAAGTTGGGGGATCCAAGTACTAAAAGACAAGCTGTTCGAAAGATTTTTTCTTATTTATCCTATTAAACCAAAATCTATCTCAGGTTAGTTACAAAAACTGACTGAGTTGTAAAGTAATAAATAATTGTTTCGTCAAAACTTAATAAATTAATTGAATTGAATAGTTTTGGATACACCGAAGCCAAGAAAAAAAAAGAAAATTTGAGGGAACTACAAGTTTCCTCCAGCTCAATTAGTATGAAAGATATCTCTAAAATACCACTATTACGGCCGAATCCACGGAAGCACTGGTTTACACATTTCTGTTGGTAGCAACTTCGGGTATAATATCTTTCGCCATTTTCTTCCGGGAGCCCCCCAAAGTACCTAGCAAGGGTAAATAGAAGCAAGGGTAAATAAAAAGCTTTCTTCGATTTCAATTTTTTCTTTCTCTTCCTAATTTCACCTCTCCCAATTTCACCAAAGAAACAGATTTCGTTGCATCAGCAAAATCACGAATATTGGGGAAATTCAGTTGATTAGAGACCTTCCTTTTTAATTTTGCGAAGGAAGGTCTACCAGTCCGACTAATCTTCATGTTCCTCAGAAGGATCTCTGAGCTCTTTGGCGGGTTGACCGGAAGCGGTATACAAAGCGTAACCGGTGAGGCTAACGAGTGAACGGGATATAGAGATAGCGACCGAAGTTGCGGTTTCCATTGCCATGTAACCCAAAAGAAATATTAGTTTCCACTTTACTTGCTATGATAGTACACAAAGTCAGCAAATTTCAATCAATTGAGCAGGCTCTACGGCTACAAAAGTTGTTGGCGATACCCCCAAAGGTAAACCCAGAATCAGTTTCTTGGGAATGGTTTTGAAGCCGCTTAACTCAGAATACGGAAAGGTTGCCCCCGGCTGGGGAACTACTCCCTTGATGGGATTTTTCATGGCTTTATTCGCAGTATCCCTAGTAACTATTTCAGAAATTTATAACTCATCCGTTTTGTTGGAGGGTATTCCAATTAGTTGGTAGAACAGCCCTGAACCCCGCCGATGCAATAGCAACAGCTGGGGGTTCGCAAATGAATACTTCACCAGAAATTAGAAAGGGAGTTAAATCGCGCAAACTTTTCTTCAAATGTTTTTACGAGGCAGTAACAATAATATGGGTGTGTGATTCGTCGCAACTAATCTGGTTCAACAAATAACCAATCTTTTACCTAAACAGATTTTATTGCATTAGACTATTGGTATCTTGCCGGGTAGCAGTCGAGTTATTAGTACCCGAAACGCAAGAAGTTAATATTTAGTTACAAAGCTCAAACTATGATTAATTCGCATCAATTTACCACTTAAATTTCGTGACGAAGTTGTTATCTGATCCTGCCGACTCGGCACTGTATCGAAAAATTACCATACCGATGAAGTACGTTTCTATTGCGGTTGTTTACCAAAGTTTGTAAGTAGAGAGAGAGAGGAGCCGTGCGGGGTTCGGGGTGATGGGGGAGTTGTCGCCCGTTAGGTCCCCCTACCTAGCAAAAAAATTTCTCGAAGTATGGTAGAAATCTAAGGTTTCGTGGATGCTAGAAAGAAGTCAGATCAGAACGAGGTAACCTCTATTCATTTATCTCCTCCCTCCCCCGAGAGGAAAGAAGGGGGGGGGGGGGTAGATACGTCGATAAGATTAAGAGATTTCCCAAGACGCTAGTACTACCTGTTTCCGATCCAGAAGTAGAAGCTAACATGAGATCGAGGCGAAATGTATTTCCGACTTTTCCGAGGCTGGGTCGCTTCTTCCTCCATTAACTAGTAAAAGATGTCGAGGGTCTGCCGTGGTTTTCTACCCCCCACTCGAATAGCTACTAATGGAATGGGCGATGTTCAAACATCTTCGCCTAAGCTGTGTGAGAGAAAAGTCTCACGTACAGTTTACGAAGAGGGAGTTAGAAAAAAAAGGCTTACCTATCTCACTAAGGTATATGATTGGTTCGAGGAGCGCCTAGAAATTCAGGCAATTGCTGACGATATTACTAGCAAATACGTCCCTCCACATGTGAACATATTTCATTGCTTGGGGGGAATTACGCTGACTCGCTTCTTGGTTCAAGTAGCCACCGGTTTTGCTATGACCTTTTACCATCGCCCGACTGTTACAGAAGCTTTCTCTCCAGTTCAATATACAATGACTGAAGTTAATTTTGGTTGGCTGATTCGGTCTGTTCATCGGTGGTCAGCAAGTATGATGGTTTTAATGATGACTTTGCATGTATTTTGTGTTTACCTCACAGGAGGATTCAAGAAGCCTCGCGAATTGACTTGGGTTACTGGGGTTATTCTAGCCGTATCAACTGTCTCTTTCGGTGTAACTGGATATTCCCTACCCTGGGATCAAATCGGTTACTGGGCTGTTAAAATCGTAACCGGCGTACCCGAAGCTATTCCCCTGGTAGGATCTTCATTAGTAGAGTCATTACGAGGAAGTGCTAGTGTCGGCCAATCAACATTAACTCGTTTCTACAGTTTACACACTTCCGTCTTGCCGCTTCTTACTGCTGTTTCTATGCCGATGCATTTCCCAATGATCCGTAAACAAGGCATTCCGGGTCCTTCACGATTTATCCATAAATCGGGGGTGATAAATCTCCGTCGCCATATGAGTAAATGATCTCAAATCTCAGTTCTTTAGGAGGTTGCTGTTCTGTTGCCGCCGATACCTATCACTAAATCGAATGATAAGTTACTTAGCGGATTTAGTTAGTGTCTCGGACTACTGGGACGAAACAATTGAAGCACCAGAGGAAAAAAATTGGATTATGGGAGTGTGTGACTTGTATCGAGACGTGTAGGCTATGCAGACGTCGAGTTGGATACTGCTGCAACCAAAGGTGTGTCTCCCTTCCGACCTTTCTTTGGCACTAAGATTCGAAACCTGGATATAGAGACATATCTTTCGAACTAAGAAAGTTGTTTGGAGAATTTTTCCCATGATCGAACCAAAAATTATGAAAGGCCTCGTAAAACCCTATATATCCAATTGGGATTGTGTGAAGCTTTTAAACATACGGTTTTTAAGACGATGCATACATCTCTTCCGCATCAGATGCTAATTGTTTGCAGGAGTAGCCGCTGGGGTAAGAAAACGATCCAAAGAGATATATAGCCGAAGTTGTAACAAGTTAAGATCCCATACGGGTCGTAGTTCGCAAGTATCTTGTATAAACTCGCAACGACGCGACACGTGTGTATGGGATACGAGATAATCCGCGAAGCTTTATTCTGTCATTGAGCTGATTCGGATGAGAAGCCATGTCGCGGAGTAACTTCTTCCCGTGCTCGTCCTTTCCTTATTCACCAACCTAACCGTTGCGGGATGAGATGACTCTCTATTTGCTCGAGCCGTATGAGGAGAAATTCTCACGTTCGATTCTCATGGGGGAGTGAGAAGTCCACCCCAATAACAAAAAAACCTGACCTGAACGATCCTGTTTCGAGGGCAAAATTAGCTAAAGGCATGGGACATAATTACTACGGGGAACCCGCTTGGCCCAACGATCTCTCATATATATCTCCCGTAGTAATCTTAGGAACCTTCGCGTGTACCGTGGGTTTGGCTGTTTTAGAACCATCAATGATTGGTGAACCAGCAAATCCGTTTGCAACTCCTTTGGAGATATTACCCGAGTGGTATTTCTTTCCCGTATTCCAAATACTTCGCACAGTGCCCAATAAACTATTAGGTGTTCTTTCAATGGCGTCAGTACCCGCAGGTTTGTTGACCGTTCCTTTCCCCGAAAATGTCAATAAATTTCAGAATCCGTTTCGGCGCCCAGTAGCCACAACAGTCCTCGCAATTGGCACCGTGGTCGCTATTCGGTCAGGTATTGGAGCAACTTTACCCATAGATGGATCTTCAACTTCGGGACTGTTTTAGTATTTCCCTATCTCCTACGTAACCTGAAAGATATTTAGATTTAGTCTAGGGAGCAGTCGCCAGCCCCCGGTCTGGGACAAGACTTCCCTAGACTTAGCCGTTTTTGATTCAAAAATATAAAATTCTTTAGATAATCGATTTGTATCTGTTTACGCCAAAGTAGTTGAGAGTCAAATTTTATCTTCCGAGTTTTGGTTGACTCATTTCTCCCTTTCTAAAACCTTTGCAAGTGGAAGTGCAATACACAAGAGACAAAATCACTTTCTTAGAAAATGGGATAATTTGGCTTCTGCCGCTTGTTCCCACTACCTAAGATGCAACTCGCTTTTGGGTAATTCTATGGCAAAATGCTCCCACAAAGCTTTTGACACCTGATCTACAGATTTCTGTCCAAAACTTCTTATTTTTGATGAGTCTTCTCGGCTATAATTAAGCAAATCAGCGATTGTGTGTATTTTGGCCTTTTTGAGACAATTAGAGGCTCTGGCGGGTAGTTCTAGTTGGTCAATAAACGTATTTTTGGAAAGCTTTCCCTCTAGTTCATTCACGTCATAAATTTGTGAAGATGATCTCGCCGAAGCGGAGGAAATTTCACCATCCCCGGAATAGAAATAAGAGACGTCTTCGCGCTTCACGTGCAAAAAGGGAGTTGGTAAGTCTATTAGTTTTTTAGAAGCCTCGCTAATTGCCTCGTCCGGGGTCAGGCTACCATTAGTCCATATTTCAATAAATGATGTTTCTCGCGTCGCTCTACCACTTCCAAATAGATGTACGCTATAATTTACGTTTCGAACAGGCATAGATACGGCATCGACGGGAAATTCTCCATTTTCATATCCATTCGAATTTTCTATGCGGTATCCGCAATCTTTTTCAATTTTCGATGCAATATTTACAGATATTGGTTGGGTAATGGTAACTATATACTGCGAATCATCAATCGCTTTGACAGAAGGCGGCAGTGATATATCACCCGCAGTTACTTCTTTGGGACCAGTTACAGATGAAACTGCTTCTTTAACATCATTAGAGTCGCTCCTAGGTGCAATTTCCTTTAGATTAACTGAAACATCATGTATTGTCTCTTAAAGACCCGTTATTGTGGAATACTCGTGCAAAACTCCGTGAAACCTTGCACATGTTATGCTCGTCCCCTGAACCTCTTCTGATGAAGCTCTACGCATGGCAATTCCCACAGTACTAACTTGGCCCCTCTTGAAGGGAGATACGACGAAACGGCCATAATGAAGACGTCTACTTTCTGTCTTGGATTCAACGCATTTCCATTGAATTGCTTGGGTAGAGATCGGTGTTTCACACGTGAGCATAAAGAAATCCCCCTTTAGTTTTTATATAACTACCAGTTAGACACGTCTTTTTCGGGGGGGTCGGCACCCATTATATGGCATGGGGGTCACATCACGTACGAAACTGAGGATTATGCCGCTTCGGCGAATAGCCCGTAAAGCGGTGTCTCTTCCCGGACCGGGTCCACTCATCGTAATTTCTGCCTGCTTCATACCACGATCCATTGAAGCACGGATAGCATTTTCCGCCGCAGCTTGGGCGGCAAATGGTGTACTTTTGCGTGTACCCTTGAATCCGCAGGCACCGGCCGAACACCGGGGAGCCACTTATCCCCGAACGTCCGTGACAGTAATAATGGTATTATTGAAACTTGCTTGGATATGAATAACCCCCTTTTGGACTCCACGCTTCACCTTGCGTGAACGAATTTTTCTCGAATTACCTGACATAGTTGATTGATTACTCATATTCGGCGGCTGTTGTTAATTGTTACTTGGTTCCACGTATAAATATTTCGACTATCCCTGCCTCTGCTTATGCTTCGGATTGCAACAAATTACCATGATTCGTCCACGTCTACGAATCAATCGACACTTCTCACATATTTTGCGAATGGAGGCACGAATTTTCGTAGCTACAACCTTAAATTAGTTGGATAAATCTACTTTTGGATAAATCTATTTATAGATTTTAGATGCGTCCTCCTTTTTTCATCAAATTGAAAGGAAAATTTGAGTAAGCAGGTAATTACTAGATAGCGGCACCAACAACAAAATCTATTGACTGCTATTTGCCTGCCTACTTCGAAGTCGGTAAATGGTACACCCTTTGGTAAGATCATAAGGACTTAATTCGGCTCTTACCCTATCTCCTGGTAATATTCTTATGTAATTCCGTCAGATCTTTCCCGATATGTGAGTCAAGACTTGGCATCCATTATCCAAACACGCTCAAGACATGGCATTGGGAAGCGATTCCGTAACTGTACCCTCCATGTCAATAAGATTCTGCTTCTTCATCATTCGAGCTAAATAAACCTCCCGTAATTCATAGATTTCTTTAAGAGATTGCTAACTCAGCCGATACCGTTAATAGCTATTTGGAGACATAATCGTTTTGGAAACAACTGACTTTTCGCCGGAATAAATTTTTGAATCACCAAATGTGACACGAGATTTCCCCCCCAATTTTTTTGTGTCGAGCTTCCCGATCTGTAGTAAGTCCATGAGATGTCGGTGAAGTTGCAATTCCCATACCACCCAATATTTTGGGAATTTCCCGATGATCGGAGTAAACTCTTAAGCCAGGCTTACTAATTCGTTTGATAACTGCAATGTAGGGGTCTTTCTTCTTACCAAGATACTTCAAGTTCACATCCGGAAACTCTTTCCCATTATCCTTGTGCCTCACAGCACTTTTTATGAAACCCTCTTCCGCTAAAATTTGTACGATGCGTGCAATCATTTTAGTGGCAGGTATTTTGATCATAGCTCTTTTTCTTGTATTAGCATTTCTTGCGGCAGTAAGTGCGGTGGAGATGGCGTCGCTATTCGTGAAATATCAATCAGTAGTTGTTGTAATTATCAATACCAGAATGATTCCTAACCTCTTTTTTTCTTCCGTCTCCTCCAATTTGATTTCGTGTATTCGGGATATTTAGATACATTTGACAGATAAAATATTCAAGCCGAATTTCTTCATAAAGAAATTTGGCTTGAATATTTTATCTGTCAAACCGACGACGCTAAATCATATCACCATTGGTTTTTGCAACACCTCGGGAGCTAACGAGACTATTCTGGCAAAATTATAATCTCTCAATTCCCTAGCTACTGGACCGAAAATCCTAGTCCCTCTGGGATTTCCTTCCTGGTTGACAACGACGGCCGCATTGTCGTCGAATCCAACAATCATTCCATTACATCGTTTCATCCCTTTGCGAGTACAAGCTGCCACCGCCCTAACCACTTCCGACCTCTTTAGAGACATATTGGGTACTGCTTCTTTGACTACGGCTATTACGACGTCACCCGTACCTGCGTATCTGCGGTTGCCTGTTCCCAACACTCGAATACACATTGATTTGCGGGCTCCGCTGTTGTCCGCCACATCTGAATAACTTTGAGTTTGAATCGTTTGGTAATCGGGAAGAATAATAGGTTTATTTGTAGTATATTCGGGTAAAGGGAGATATATTCCATCCAAAAAATTTAGGTAATAAGTGAATTACTGTTATCGTGATTAATCTAACCCAATTGGTAAGATGTATTCGCTTTAATGACTATCGAGGTGACGCCTCAGCCTCAGATATGACATTCCCGTTGTCGTCATCACCATTTCGGCGGGTCTAAGTCACTTGTCTTTTACCTACCTACTTGCCTATGACAAGTGTCACGATTCCGCGGTAGTTACTACTCGGGTAGACATTGGCATTTTGTGGGCAGCCATCGCCATAGCAGCTTTGGCTACATCTTCCGATACCCCACTCGATTCGTAAATTATTCGGCCTGGTTTAACTGCAGATACCCAGTATTCCGGAGATCCTTTTCCCGACCCCATACGTGTTTCCGCAGGTCTCACGGTGATGGGTTTGTCGGGAAAGATGCGTATCCATAGCTTCCCACCTCGACGAGCACAGCGCGTTATTGACCTTCTTCCCGCCTCTATTTGTCTAGCCGTAATCCAAGCAGGTTCGAGGGCCTGGGGAGCAAATTTCCCGAAGGAGATGGTGTTGCCACGACTAGATATTCCTCTCAATCTTCCTCTATGTTGCTTACGGTATTTAGTTCGTCTGGGGTTACAGTCGATGTCGGCATAATTTACCAATCTCTGATGCAGAACCGGACACGAAAGTCGCCCCTCAACCGGCTCCTCATGAATTCGATACCACTTCTCATATTTCGCAAACTTACCAACTATTTCTACGTCGCCCTCTCCTTTTTCTATTCTGACTCTCATTTCATTTCCAAATAGCGGTTTAGATATTACTTGGCACCAAATCCACGGGCGAGAATATGCTCGATCTTTTAATTTCTTTCTCCTTCGAGGTGTGGGCTTCTCTCGCCATCCCGTCCGCCGAATCTCGATATTAATTAATTGAATGAAGGAGATTCGGAAGTCCCTTCGTTGTTTCAGTCTCTTGGAGCAAACGTTTTGGTTCCCCCTAGCGACGGAGCTTTTCACTCTACCCCAATTTCGTCGAGTCAGCGTTCCCAGCATTAATTGACTCATAGCTCTACTTTAGATATTGACAATTTGGCAATTGCACTACATCACGCAGCTTTTTGGGGGTTGAGTGGTTAACCATACGATTTCGAGAAAAAAAAATTCAATTATTCCGATTTTTACTTCTCGAAATAGTCATAAATTGGTAATGTTTTCAGCTTCCCCATGAAAAAACTTTCCACGGATAGAAATTTCATTTGTGATGAGATAACCCCACTCCGTCTTCAGCATTCACTTATTCAGTACTCAAAAACAGGGGGCTCATTACTCAGTCAATTAGTTTTTCTTTTATGGATAAAGAGATGTTGCTTGGACGAGTCGCACACTAAGCGTAGCAAAGATCTCTTGGGGTTTAAAATGAAAAGTATTGAAACTGGGATAGGATGAAGCTGCCCTAGGTTGCATCAAAACTCATTGGATAGTTTTTCTCTCATTGGGTAGGGATCACCCAGTACCCCGAAATGTCCAAGTCTTTATGCCTAAAACCCCGTGAATCGTCTGAGCCGGGTGGTAGGAATAGCCTATACGGGCTTTAATGGTTTGTAGGGGGACCCTACCTTCCCTAGCCCATTCAACTCGAGCCATCTCACTACCATTGAGGCGTCCGGCTATTTGTATCTTAATACCTCTATCGCTAGTTCTTCCAACCAATTCAATAGCTTTTTTCATAGTTCGTCGAAAAGGAACTCTATTTCTTAGTTGTGAGGCAACATGCTCTGCCAAGATCTTTGGCTCCCCATATGGTTGGGTGATACTACTTAGTATAACTCTGAGCTTCCGACTTTCGATCCCTGAGATGTTTTCGATACCGCTCTTCATCTGAGTAATCCCTAAACTTTGCTCTTCAATGAGTAAATCAGGAAATCCCGTATGTATATCAACCCGAATGAGATCTGTTTTCCGTTGGATTTCGATATGCCCAACTCCGCCATAGTTTGTGGCGTCCCTCACGTGTTTCGCAATATACTTCTCGACAGAGGCGCGTATTTGTCTATCCCCTTCAAGAAACTTCGGATAATCTTTTGCTTGCGCAAACCGATGAGGATAATGCTTCTAACTTACACCGAGTCGAAAACCGAGTGGATGAATCTTTCGTCCCATATCTACTTTTCCTCAACTCAATATTAAATTATTTCTTACTTAGTTGTTCCTTCGCAGTTTTCTTTAACCTCCCAACACGTCCCAATTAATGGGCGTCTCTTATGTAGTCATCCTTCTTTTATGTAGTCATCTTTCTATCTCCCCAGCAAAATTTGAGTTTGACTTAGTGGTTACTTTACGAGTGGGTTTCTTTATCGGGTAACCTCGGCCCTGAGCTCGAGGACGGAATCTTTTTAAATACGCGGAATTCTCGACTCAGGCCTCACTAATGAACAAATCGGATTTATTCAATCCGAAATTGGTATTGGCGTTTGCCGCTGCGGGAAGAATCAATTGCGATATGAGGTAACATGTTTTATGAGGCATAAATTCGGGTAATACAAGTGCTTCTCCGTACGAACAACCCCGGATTCGATCGGTAATCCGTCGTATTTTGATAGCTGACGCGCGGATATTTTTTCCCAGAGCCCGCGCCCCAATTTCTGATTTCTTTTCGTTTTTCGTGAAGTATAATTTCCTAATTATCGACGGGATCCTTTATCATTTTTTGCATGTCCCCTAAAATTCCGGGTGGGTACAAATTCCCCCAGTTTATGACCCACCATGCGATCGGTTACGTAAATAGGTAGGTGCTCCCGCCCATTATGCACGGCAATGGTGTGGCCGATCGTGATAGGTACGACTGCAGAAGCGCGAGACCAAGTTACAACTAATTTTCTCTCTCTCCGTATGTTAAGATTTTCAATCTCTCGTATCAAATGATTAGCTACAAAAGGACCTTTTTTCGATGAACGTGCCATGGCCGATTAGCCCCCTGCTTAATATTTCCATTTATCAGTAACCTCTGCGTCTACGAAGTATGAGGGGATTGCTATATTTCCCCCCCTTCCGACTCCTTTTTCCAAGCGCAACATGCCCCCAAGGGGTTGATGGCTTCTTCCTACCAATCGACGTCCTGCCTTCCCCCCCTCCGTGGGGATGATCCACAGGATTCGTAGCTGAACCTCTCACTTTAGGCCGTCTCCCTAACCAGCGCTTGGACCCAGCTTTCCCCAAGCCTTCATTGTTGATATCGATGTTTCCGACCCGTCCTACACTTGCCAAGCAATTCTGAGGTATTAAACGAATTTCGTTGGAAGGTAGTCTCAGTGTAGCCAATTGACCTTCCTTTGCAATTACTTTTGCTGCTGCGCCAGCTGCTCTAACTGATTATCCGCCTTTCCCAGATTTTAATTCTATATTATGTATAATGGTACCTAAAGGTATTTTGGCCGAGGTAGACCCCCCCCTCCTCTTACCCTTCCTTAAAGGGAAGGAAACGACTGGGGAAGACCCCTTCCCAAACTGTACAAGCTTCTTTCGAAGCATACAGCTTTCCGGATACGAAAGATGAGATTAGGTACCGCTGCTGGGTTTCGGCAGTACCAAATTGACGCCTACTGAAACATAAGCAAGTAATTTTTGGACCATCTTTCTTTACTGTATCCTTGGCTTCTTTGCCCGCACCTGGCTTCCTTACAAGAATCCAGTATTTCCTAAGAATTTAGCGGCAGAATTGGTGACTTCGATGATTCGCGTCGGCATTAGTCAATGTCCGGGATAACTTAGGAAACCTTTTCTTCCTGGCATTGACATATCTCCACCTCCATGCATCTATTCCATGTGTTATTCCGTGGCTTCGATGTTGCCTCTGACTGCCAAATCGAGTGTTTTGAATTCGCACTTTCCACACCCTCGATATGTGCATGAGACGCCCTTCGTCCGTCATTCCAATTTCGAGATTATTTATCTGTTTCCATATTATCTTACCTTTGCAAATTGATGTATCATTTAATTGCTCCAGACCTTAGCACGCGCTACTGTCCCTATTTGGTTACCCCAACCAGGTTTACTCCATATTACCCAATAAGTTCGAAGTAGTGCCAGGTTTCCGGGCCCAGCCTACAACCCGACCGATTAGTTTCGGAATACGCGAATCAAGTATTCAACACGCACTCAGAGGTGGGGCATTTCCAACTGAAATGGATGCGTCAGAACTAGACGTTACGATATCTCCAACCCCTATTCCCCGTGGGTGCAAAATGTATCCCTTACCACCATCTGTGTAGTTGATTAAACAAGTGAAAGCATTGCGATTGGGGTCGTATTCGATACTGGCTACTCTTCCAGCAACACCCAACTTGTCTCGCCGAAAATCAACTTCACGACGTAAACGCTTGTGCCCGCCCCCTCTATGTCTACTGGTGATGATTCCCGCATTGTTGCGACCATTTCCGGACATCCTATGGTAAGTCAATTGTTTATGGGGCTTGGATTCCGTTGTTTCCCCAAATCGCAGAATGGCCCGGTTCCGGGTGCCTGGAGTATACGCTTCATATAGTCATATAGCCATACTTATTCTTCCCTTTTATGTTTATGCGTAATCCTTTAATTTGGTAGAAAGTTAGAAGTTTTTCAGGTATTAGTTTACAAATAGTGGAATAGAGTAATTAGCTCGAAGTCTAGCAATCATTTTTTTTCTACTCGTAGAATTCAAACTCAATTTACTTCCTCTTTTTCTCTTACTTGCTACCCGACTACTATTGATGCCCCCCACCTTAACAGCAAAAAACCCTTCAATCCAACTTTTCATTTCAGTTTTAGTCAATTTCGAGTCTACATGAGAAGTATATTGGTTTTGCTGCAACAAACGAATAGACTTTTCGGTAATTAATTGGTTTTTTAATTTTTCCGTAGTATCCTTCTCACTTTGTTCGTTTTCCCCCAATTATCTTTGTCTCTTCCGTAACTCCCGTATAGTCTACTAGTTTGGCTTCTGCCGCCGCCAGCTTCGGATTTGCGTGTCTTGCAGATAGGTTTCTCAGTTATCCGCCTCTTCTACCTTCTTCCACCTCCCCGACCTCCCTTTCTTATTTGCATCCAACAGGAGTTGAACCTGTGAATTCGCCAATTATGAGTTGGGTGCTTTGACCGTTCAGCCATGGATGCCAACCAATGGCACTTCGGCCACTTATCTGTAGTATTATAACGCGGTTGGCAAAACCGTGTCAAAGCGAAAAAAGTCACAATTTGTCTCTCCCGCCGGGCGTGTGTGCCTACCAACCCAACAAGTTGTTTCAGTTGTTGAAAGGATTCCGTTGAAAAGTGAAGAAGGACAAACAAGCAATAAAAAATTCGAGACGAAACTGCTGGTGGGTAATCTAAACAAATGACGAGGGATTCTTCGAGAAGTTAACAATTAGTCCTCATATTGAATGATTATGAATTATTCAGGGAATAATGGGTTTGAAACATACACGAGGAAGGTTCTGGGAGCAATATCAGTAGTGAATCTCTTATGAACCAAGAGCCGTGTGAAGTGAGAATTTCATGCACGGTTCTGAATGAGCGGAAAGATAGAAAATCTTCTTTTCGACTCTGACTCTCCTACACCAGTCGTTGCTTCTTTCTCTGTTACCTCTAAAGTAGCAGCTCCAGCTTTATTTACGCGACTCTTCGGCCTAATTTTCCCACATCTACCTAATGAGTGGCATATCGTGGTAGGATTATTGGCCACTTCTAGCATGATATTAGGAAATCTAGTTGCCGTTACTCAAATAAGCATGAAACGTATGCTAGCTTATCCCTCTATAAGCCAAATTGGATATATTATGATTGGAGTACTTGCTGCAGACCCGGAGAACGGTTATGCAAGTATGACAACTTATACGTTTATTTATATATTCATGAATCTGGGAACTTTTGCTCGTATCACCCCATTTGGTTTACGAACCGGAACTGATAATATTAGGGATTACGCGGGATTATACATGAAGGATCCTGTTCTAACATTCTCTCCGGTTTTACGTTCACCATCCCTAGGGGGTATCCCTCCACCATCCGGTTTTTTCGGTAAACTCTATCTCCTTTGGCATGGATGGAAGGCTGGTTCGTACCCATCAGTTCTGGTAGCGCTCGTCACAAGTGTCATCTCTATCTACTATTATCTCAAAATAATTAAATTAATGTTCACTGGGAAGAATGGGAGGAGCGATGCATCCACAACTTATATACAAAATTCATTAGTTTCTCCATCAATTTCAATTTCAAAAAGTTCTATTGAAATAGCTATGATCATTCGTGCACTAGCATCAATCCTATCGGGTATATTAATAGATCCCATTATCGGGATCACACGGAATACTTTATTCTAGACTCACTTCAAATTGTGACGCGAACTTTTTTTTTCAAACGACTTTTATCAAATATCAAAAGCCGGTTCTGCTTCTGCTGTCCCAACTAGTCTGTCTCTACAACTTACGAAATAGTTATATCTTCCTCGGTAATTGATCCTGACATTCTCCTATCTAGCTTGTATCTGCCTTTTCGCACCCGGAATCACTTGCTAGGAAAATGATCACTCGTCTATTCCGGGGGAGATATAAGTATTTCCGCGCGATGCGCAGCTGGGGTTGGGCAGTGACAACCCATGCTGCTATATCCAAGTATTTAGGCGGAAGGAGAATGCCTCTCTTTCTTGTATCTTCATATGGTATTATTTGATTGATACCGAAAAAAAGATTTGCTTGCGAGATAGGCGTGGGCTTGTCAGGTCGTGAAAAGAAAGGTCTCTGTAGGAAGAGGGAATCAACCACCCCTTTAGGGATGATTGATTGCGGGCGATAATAGATTCGAACCCTCGGCCATCGTCAGTATGAAGTGGAATCCTACCACTCCACGAAGAAGCAATGAGTAATGAAAAAGGTCCAGGGACCTCGTCTAAACCTGACCCGAGTGGAGTCTCCCAGTTAGTAAATTTGGTAAAAAAGAGATGAAAATTCGGTTCAGCAGTTGACAGGCATATAGATATACCCGTATAATTGGATTGGTGAACGTAACTCCACCGCGTTTCCCTGCTTCGAAGGAAGGGTAGGCATGCTAGACTCAAAATATAGTACCGCGTAGTACGGAGGTTCGAATCCTACGCGAGGCGTCCAGAGGTCTCGCGTTTATGGAAAAAGTATCTCGACTTCTCGCTTCTCACCAGTGGAACTCGAAATTTTTACCTGGTCGATTTCCATGCCTGTCTCCCCGAGTGAAGTAGCACTGGAAATGTCTCTCCGACTCGAGAGACGAGTGGGTCCTATTGCAGAGATACGTGAGGCAGCAAGTCCCACCTCCTCTCTTCCCCTCTCCGAACCAAGACTGGGACAGCAAATCCCAACATCCGAAAGGATTGGAGCGAGACCCGAAACTCAAGGAATAGTCTCACAGATACAGGAGAGAGGGAAAAGAGGAAGAAAAAAACAAAAGGAACGACTGAGATATGAACGTGATTCCTCTCAAAGATTCGAATGTAAATGAGATGGACCAAAAATCTTAGTGGTTGGTTGTTTGGTGTCTCATCAAACACATAGGGGATGGGACTCAAAATCCCATCCTTTCCCTGTTTCCAAAGGACTCCAAATCCTTTGAA